CATATCCTGAAACTTTAGGCCAAATCCATTTTTGGATCACTTTTTTCGGGGTTAATCTGACCTTCTTTCCCATGCATTTCTTAGGGCTTTCGGGTATGCCACGTCGCATTCCAGATTATCCAGATGCTTACGCCGGATGGAATGCTCTGAGCAGTTTCGGTTCTTATATATCCGTAGTTGGGATTCGTCGTTTCTTCGTAGTTGTCGCAATCACTTCAAGCAGTGGAAAGAACAAAAGATGTGCGGAAAGTCCTTGGGCTGTTGAGCAGAATCCAACCACACTAGAATGGTTGGTACAAAGCCCTCCAGCCTTTCATACTTTTGGAGAACTTCCTACTATAAAAGAAACTCAAGGAGAACTTCAAACTATAAAATAAAAGAACCTAAAACAGGAAGTGGAAACCGCCACTTTCCACTTCCTACTGGATGCGCCCCTTTTTCCAGAATACTTCTGTGCTGGAGTGAAGAAGCCACTTCAGTTTCGGGGCAGTAAGGAACTCAGCACCGAAAGGAACTGGTCTAACAAAAGAGAACTACATATGGTCTGAGACTTTCTTCCTGGAAAAGAGGAAGACTAGTTATGTAGGCAGTAGCCGTGAAAGAAATGTATCTTTATCGGTTGCTCGACCAAAGCCTGTCAAAGAATCTATTATAGATCGAATCCTTTTTATAAGCAATACCGCTCCGTTATTGGTATGTTTATGTTATATAGTAAACGGATCAAAGGGATATCCTCTGGCATTAGAGAATATTCATCTTGACAAGAAATTATCTATATGTTAAGATATCTCTGACAAGGGCTATAGCTCAGTTCGGTAGAGCAACTCGCTTACACGTGCGCCAATGCTTTTCAAGGGAACTTATTATGCAATGAACATAATTGACCTTATTGCAAAATCAATGTCTTACTTCATGGATTCGAAAGAATAGGAGAACAGTAGCCTGACAAACAGTCGGTTCAGTCCGATTCAGGTGCCAATTCAGGTGCTTAATCAAATAGAACCCCTATTGATTTGCTAGTTGATAAGGTAAATATCCAGCCCACTCAATGCTAGGCGTAATGAGGATAAGGGCCTCCAAAAAACTTCTTTTCGTTCTATGAACTTTAAGGTGTATGAAGTCTCATAGTAAACTCTTGCAGCGGAACGATAGAGACTCCATTTCACTTAGGTTGATTTAATTTAGGCCGGAGGCAGACCTAAGTCAAGGTAATCCTCCTTTGAAACACTTTGGTATTGCTCCTAGATAGATCATAAGACAAATAATCAATCAGAGCACAGGGAGCCATCTTATTATCTTTCCCTAAAGAAAAACTATGGTGGATTAATTGATCTTTACATCAGTTGATGAAAGAGCCCAATGCAGAAAAATGCATGTTGGGTCTTTGAAACAGTTCGAATCATTTCGATAATAATCCGTTTGATCTGTTTTACCGAGAAGGTCTATGGTTCGAATCCGTATAGCCCTAATATATACGTATTTGTTTTCCATTTTAGGATGGATATCTTATGTTTCCTTTAGTATAGTTTGATTTTCCTTATTAGTAGACTCGACGGTCTATTCCGACATAGAATAGAGATAAAAGCATTACCATAGGCTCATTCATCGAAAATCATAGAGACAGGAAAAGAAAAAAGAATTTTGATCAAATCAATAGAAGGAAGGATCCCTTACCTGATTTGAATTCCATCCTCCTTCAAATAGGATATGCTCTAAGTCCCTAGACTTTCCTATAATGACTGCAACGATTTTCTCCATTTTGCGAATTCCCATTTTGGTATTTTTGATTTCAGGACTTTTAGCCCCGGTTAGTGAAGGACCAGAAAAGCTTTCTAGTTATGAATCGGGTATAGAACCCATGGGGGGGCTTGGTTACAATTCCGAATACGCTATTACATGTTAGCACTCGTTTTTGTTGTTTTTGATGTGGAAACGGTCTTTCTCTACCCTTGGGCAATGAGTTTCGACGTATTGGGTGTATCCGTTTTTATCGAAGCTTTCATTTTTGTGCTTATCCTAGTTGTTGGTTTAGTTTATGCATGGCGAAAAGGAGCCTTGGAATGGTCTTAAGTGAATATTCAAACAAAAAGGAAAAGATTCCATTGACACAATTATGAGTTTGATTGAGTTTCCGTTACTTGACCAAACAAGTTCCAATTCCGTTATTTCAACTACACCAAACGAATTTGCTTGTTTTAACTAAAAAGCACAGTTGAGCAGGAACGAAGTGTGAACATAGGCACAAAAACAACGTTTTGGTGATCCTGTGTAGTTGCTTGCTTTCCGCTTGAGCTACTTTCACTGTGAAGAAGAGGACTTCATCTCTTCACTTACCCAAGGAAACTTGGAAATAACGCGTCTGGCTTGGAAAGCTAGTTAGGGATATTCGATAGAGGAAGGACCCGTTTCGAGTAGTGAACGCACCAAGAAAAGCCTTTTAAGCCATGCTTGGTAACGCACATGTCCTACTCTACCTGCATCGGGACTGGTGAGAGCCGGCGATGCACGGAATTTTTGAAACGCTCTACTTCACTAAGGAAGATACGTTTCACTTTTCCGATCGGAATTTGAACTCTGGCTGGTTCAGGTTACAGTCAGAGGAAATAAGAAGTATGGTAAGATGAATGAAAGGCAGAAATATAGGACATACGCTTTATCGCAGAACATATATTTGCTTTCTATTCGACAAGAAGGACAAGGAAAAGATAATGGATATGGAACACAGGTCCTGGCACTATTGGAAAATGAAGCTCTCTCAGTTCAAACATATGAGTATATTATGGAAGTCTTGAAGCAAGATGTCTTTCATCCTAATTCGCATTTTAGGCCTATTCCACTTGACTCACGACTGCTCAGAAACTAGTTCGTAGATTTCGCTTCAACAACTCGATCTTTTAAGTCGCTACTCTCACACGGAATCCCAAGTTCGGGGCCTTCGTTCTTGTGAAGACATACCGCTTTGACAGTTGGGAGTCAACCATCCTTTACCCGACCAAATTGAATAGCCTTTTACCACTCAGCCCAATAAACCAGCTAAACCAACCCAACTAACGTATTTACTTTACAACAGTTGTTATCTTTCTCAAGATTCTTTTTTATACAACAAGCTTGCCCAGGGCTACCACATGCACCATCAACCACATGATCTGGGGACTAGTTTTGCACATTTTTTATTGTACCTTTGGCAATAGGAAGTCTGAACCGACACCCCCTGTCCCTCGGTGTGAGTTGCAGCAACACTCTGGTGGAAGTTATCCACCTATCGATGGTTAGAACCAGCTGAAGCCGATTGAAGCGTTCTTGATACATTATTGCACATCTCAAGCACAAATTGGATTTCATTGAGGAAACATTGCTCCACTGAGGCGCTCCGCGGACGCTTTTTATTTCACTTTTATTCTATGGACGTTGAGGCTGAATTGCACAAATCATGATAGATATTTATTGGGCTTACTTTTGCAAAATGGAGCGGGTACGAAGCAGATATGGATAAGACTTGGATCGGATAAGGCTGCTTCGGATATTCTTCAGTTACCAGTACGAATCGGATATTCCCAACAAAAGATATGGATACCAGTATGTTGCGGATAGAATGTAGGTGAGTCCCTTTGGAAAGCTGAATAACTGAACTAAGTAGAATTGATTGCTAGGGATTGTGTTCTCAAGGATGGCTTTAGCATTGATCCATAACAACCCAGGATTCAGCTCAATCAGAACATAGAAGTAAGAAACATCCGTATGCTTTCCTGGAACAGAAGCAATAGCTACGCGACTACATCGGAAAGTCTTTGAAAGAAGTTGCAACGCGCTCTTTTCCTTGGTTGCATCACCATTTGGTCTTGACAAAGAGATAAAGAAGATACGCTTGGGGGTCTTTGACTTTCTCATCCTGCGAACATCCGGCTTTCCGAATGGGGCAGGAATTCCATTTCCTACTAGGTTACGAATTCCATCAAAAAGATGGGCCAATAGGGGAAGATTCCTTTGGCACTGGTGTGTTAAGCTAACATTTGCTCGTGCGCTCTTGAGGTTTCTACTCCTGGCTAGAAAACATGAGGTTTGTGTTGGTTCTACCAACGAAACAAAGAATAGTAGGAGTGGCTCTTTCCTTGTACCCAGAGCCGAGGGAAGGCATTTATTTGATTTTAAAAGAAGAAAAGACTGGATCTTAGAACGATGACTGCAGTCAGAGCCTATCAACAAGCACATACATTTCTTATAACTGGTCAGTCAGCTTTACAAGCGCTCGAAGCAGACAGAACTATAAACCTCCCATAACCATATAGAACGAAGTAAGGCTTTTCTATAATGCTTATTTGGCGAGAACAACGTGTTAAGCAATTGACTATGAACTTAGAAAATCCATCGCCCTATCCCTTGCTTACCTATTCTTCACAGGCGGCGGCCTATCTCGTGTTTCTTAAACCCAGCTACCTTGGCAACTAGTTCTATTCCATGACACTTGACCAAGCCTATTACTTATCTTACCTAGTAACTGACCGGTGCTTTTGTGAAAAACGCATATCAGCTATCTCGTGCTTGGCTATTTCTGACACCTTGCCCTGGCTAGACCTGTGAATCCCCTCACCACCAATTTGAATACAAGACGACTGCCTGGTTCAATCCTACCACTTTGAGGGCAGGCCACTCTGATTGGTAGAAGGAATATCCCCCAGAGCGGAGGAAAAGCCGACTTCGAGCAGTGGGAATCGAAAAGGAGAAAGCTGCTTATAAACAAGCAAGGATTGGAAAACAAGTGCTAAGTTTCATTTCAGAGAAGTGAATAAACCTCAAAAGGCCTAGTCGATGGTAGTTTGGTTGGGCCAGTGTAGAACCGGTGCGCCCTTGTCCGTCCGTTCATTGGAATGTTCTCCGTAGGAAAGCAGGTGAGAAAACCGTAACTCGGAAAGCAGGAAGGAATTGTTGGATTGATCGAAAAAAGCAAAAGAAACGTAACTCGGCCAACGACCGAACTCGCGTAATAGATAAAAGCATTGATTAGTTGGCTCCGGTTTGAAGAATATCCCTCAGATCGAGGATCTATCTTTCGAAAAGAAAGGGTTGTTGTTGCTAGCGGGAAGGAAGGAAAGAACTACTCCACTATCGACGGGCTCCTATCAAGATATACTAGGGAGAGTCCTCATTCGTAGGGGAAGCGATATAGAATGGAAGCAAGAAAGGAGGGTAGGTGCTCTTTCTCTTGGCAAATTGAAAGAAGCTAAAGGAGAACATGGCGAATTGGAAGGGAACTATCTGCAGACTAATTACTAGTATGATCCAGTTCTTCTATAGCAAGCGGGGGAGTCAAGCCAAGTAGAAGACAGATCTACTGACGGACGGATACCACTAACTTACTATGCTAGAGAAAAGGCGACCAAACGGAAGATAAAGAATAAAGTAATGCATTTTCAAGATGGAGGACAGATCTATTGCTTTCTAAAGAGATGTAAGCAGTACGGGCTCGACCACAGGGAAAAAGGGTTACTCACTAGCATGCGATATCCATCAATACGATCCGATGTCTGCGCTCAAGCCGAACCTGATATGCGAACAAACAGGGTTAGCGGAAACAGGAAATGTAGTAATTCGAGTAAGTCCAACCTTCAAGGAAGAAGGAAGGCAATCCGTCGCTTGTTCGTTGCAAGTTCTTTCCTTTCCTCAGCTCCATCTCCATCCCCTGCTCTTAGATTAGAGTGAACCCCGAAACTAGTTTAGTGCCTGAACGAGATTGCTGGCACGCGAGAAAACTAACTCTTTCTTCTGTTTATGAAAAACTACATATCAAAAGCTAGTAGTGTACCCTTAGTGCCGTAGTGCCAATCTACTCCGAAAGAACAAGCTTCTTTGCAAAACTACTTCATACTATATTACTTGCCGGCATAGATAAGTACTTGATAGGCTGCTTTATCTTTCTATCTACTAGCAGGCTTGACCTACTATACTTGATTGTTTGCATGCCGAAAGAATATTCTATGAGCCTATATTCAAGCAATGCCAGTAAAGACAAAGCAAGTAGTGCTCCTATCCCACTGAAACAATAAGCAAGACAGGGCCCTGAAATCAATGGAAAGTATTTCTAGAAAACTCTAGGTGAATGGCATAAGCAAGTACTTCACTTCAATCCAGCAAGATCAATTCTTTCGTTCGCGGTTTGATAGCTAGGAAAGCATAAGATAAGTGAGAGATTATTTTCTTTCCTTTGAATAGAACTGATTTAGGCTTTTGGCTTTTCAGGTATATCCCACCATTCACTTTAGTTTGGCAATTATCCTCCTTCGATCCTTATCCCCGATTATCTCGTCTTCGATTGATCTATCCGCTCCAATCGTTTCTTGCGATTCGACCCCTCCACTCAATCTCTCTCGCCTCTCTCCATCTCTTTCGTTCCATCTTCCTCCCTAGTCTCTGTCCATCTCTTTCACTTGCCCCTGCGCCTAAAGGAATGGCTCGTTTCATCAATTCCCCGACACCAGGCTAAGATGAGTTCATTCCACTCAAATACCTTTGAATAGCACAGTGGATATCATTGCTAGAATTGAAAGACTAGAGCATATTGTCGTCTAACGTGTGTGACTCTACTTACGAATTGTCATTTCAAACCAGACTTAGTAAATTTCCGGCTGGCCTGGCGGCTGCTTCTATGAGGTCATATTTCCTTTCACTTTGGGAGATACCACCTACCCGGCATGTTCTAATAGTAGTAGTGTTGGGCTTGTCCTAAATATAGTAGTTCATTGGATCTGATAGGTCCAGTTTATTACTATAATTGAAAGAATAGAGTGAGGAATGATGAGCTATTAGGCTAACCCTAAATTAGCCTATCTTCCATCAACAGGAATCACTCAAGAAGGGGAGTAAGCTGCAATTCCAGAGGCATTACAAGAAGAGGTTGTGTGACTGATGACTGTCCTGGATTCCTTTTATCTCTGATAGCCAATGAATCAATGAACAGAGAGAAAGTTCAAGCAGCCTAAACTAGACCAATATCATATCACATGAATGCACTCCCCTTATGCCGAAGACCCCGTAGTTGCTAAGGAAGGGCATTGGCAAAGTTAGCATATGAAAGAACCGATAGTAAACTTCCCATACTGAAATCGCTTAGTACTCCAAGTACTCCAACGATAACTCGAACTTGCTCGAAGACAGAGGCCAGGCAGGAAAGACTCCTGTTTCCTATTCCATTTTCTCCTATCTAACTGGTGCAACTCCGGATGCTTATGCAATTGGCTAAGCAATTACAGCTTCTGGATGGCAGTAAACTGACACAGGCTGGATGGTAACTACTACCCACCCTATCCGTACTCAATCCCCATCCTTCCTCAAACTCGATAAGTCAGAGAGAAGACTTTGATTGGGCAGCTATTCGCTCGACTTTTTCTAAATCCATTAGCAGTAGAGTTTTCATTCCGGAGAGGTAGATAAGAATGTACCGATGAAGTGTCACGATTCCCATCCATCACTGAATTCGATCGTTCCTTGGATTCTTCCTCACTATCTCTCAAACTTCAAAAACTCCCCATCCCTTCCTTGTGCCCGCTCCTTTCCGTGGGCTTTCTTTCTGCTTTGACTTGTTCCTTTTCTTGCTTCATGGCACATGCCTATTGTAAAACATACCTACCGGGAGAAAAGTACCAGTTTGTGAACATGCCATTCCCTTTCTTCGTGCACTCATTTACTAGATAGTCAGGAACCTTCTTTTGACTTGACCAGCTTACTTGTCTTGTATAGTAGAGTAGTAGGCCTTTGCTTCTGAACGACCTTACAAAATGGATCAACTAGAAATGAATCGGTGTCATAAACGAATTTCGCTAACCGTAGTAGTAAATAGCGTGACACCAAGCAATCGATCAAAGCCAACTCAAGTTGTATGGAAGGTGGACGGTCGAATTACCCAACTGAAATGAAGAAAGCAATCCGCATAGCCGGAGTCCAGTTGGATAGTTCAGGCTACGGAAGAAGGCATGATGCCATTTCTCTTATCGATACAGGCCCCTGAGCTATTAGTAGAAACTACCTTGAATTGCCGTGAACCATCCGAGCGCGCACCCGAGGTGTTCAAAGCCCCTTAGCAATGGGAACGGAATACTATAGTATAGTTTGAGGAGGAACGATTGAGGAAAGAAAAAAGGAGTAGTTGTTCCCCGCCCAATGGTGGTGCTGAATCTATTTCACTTTTCAAGTTCCTCTGAAAACGCGTATAGTAATCTCATTGGCCAAAGTCGATGGGACGCGGAAGTGTATGCGTTACATAAAATGGCAACTAGCATTTGGTTTTTTCATTGAAGTTCGAATTTGTTTTTCGTTGGAAAAACCAACGCCGACGTCAAGATCAGTCTCCTTTCTCTTTTGTTTTGGGAGCAGAGCTTCAAAAGATGGGAAATTCCAATGATTCTTCGTTCATTAGAATGTCGATTCCTCACAATCGCTCTTTGTGATGCTGCGGAACCATGGCAATTAGGATCTCAAGACGCAGCAACACCTATGATGCAAGGAATCATTGACTTACATCACGATATCTTTTTCTTCCTCATTCTGATTTTGGTTTTCGTATCACGGATGTTGGTTCGCGCTTTATGGCATTTCAACGAGCAAACTAATCCAATCCCGCAAAGGATTGTTCATGGAACTACTATCGAAATTATTCGGACCATTTTTCCTAGTGTCATTCCATTGTTCATTGCTATACCATCGTTTGCTCTGTTATACTCAATGGACGGGGTATTAGTAGATCCAGCCATTACTATCAAAGCTATTGGACATCAATGGTATCGGAGTGCGCCTCTTAACGAGGGTGATTTAAGTGCAACGAAATGTACCGGTGGTTCGCGAAGCATCTGGCTTACCGGTCATCTCCCATTCCCGTCGTCGAGAGACTAAAAGAACTATAGCATGCCAGAAACGGGGAGTTGAGGTGGTTAGACCTATACCCCGAAATGCTCCCAGCATAGGAGCCTATGGTTCCATTCTTGTTATTGCTGGAGGTACACATACCTCTTCTCGGTGTGGTGGAGCGATATACGAAAAATAGATGCTAAGCCTGCAATGTCCGATAACGGGGCTTCAGTAGTGAATCTATCGGCACCACAGCAGTGGCATACAACTTTGGACCTAAGGGCCGGCCCCGTTACCTTTCGGAATGGGGGATCCCCGTTGGCAACAACCACGGTAGTAGTTGCGGAACTACTGGGCCAAGAGAGGACAACCTGTTGTTCCTGCTCCTCCTTCTTCGCTTCGGGGACGGAGGTCCTACGGTAGGTAAGAGCACGCACAAGCACTTGACCGAAGGGGACCAGCGCTTCTACTCCTCCACCGAGGAGCCGTTCTTGCGAGAAGCAAGGGATGTCGTGAACGGTGGGAGGTCAAAGAAAGAGAATTGACCTCTGAATACAGTGATCCTATGATCTAGATAGACTCCGTCCTTTTTTTTTAGATAAGGGTGACTCAAGAGGGGGTGGGAATTCGAGGTCTCATGAACGAGTTTTTTTTTCGTGGACAAACATACTTTCCGGTCAGGCCTATGGAGGATCCTTTTAGATCTACGGGCCGGCCGTTCACATGAGCATAGGGAATCTATACTCGAGCCTTCGACTTGGCCCCTGACAGGATAGATGAGGAATCACTCTTGATCTGATTTATTGGGGCCTACAACTTCGCCAAAGCCGACTAGCATCCCTTTCCACTGCGCATTTTTAGAACAAAGAAGACTACTAAAGGATCGAATTCGCTTTCCGTGGTGAACTGGCCGTCCCATACCTTCATTTTGTCTCATGTGTGTTGAACATTGTCTTCCTCGGTTCCAGCTTCACTGATGTAGGTAGGGCTGGGCGAGAAAGGGTCCCCTCTTGCCTATTAGTAAGCGGGCCTTCGATTCCACCGGGGTCTTACGGTCTCATAGAGGGGGGAGAACTACCTAACTAAAGAAGAATAGCGCTCTTTAAAAATAAGAGTAGGCGTGGAGAGCTTTTTGCGGGGAAACTTGCAAGTCAAGTTTGGGGGGAGGCGGGCGTCGACCCAACCTTATGAGTATTCGGACTATAACAGTTCCGATGAACAGTCACTCACTTTTGACAGTTATACGATTCCAGAAGATGATCCAGAATTGGGTCAATCACGTTTATTAGAAGTTGACAATAGAGTGGTTGTACCAGCCAAAACTCATCTACGTATGATTGTAACACCCGCTGATGTACCTCATAGTTGGGCTGTACCTTCCTCAGGTGTCAAATGTGATGCTGTACCTGGTCGTTCAAATCTTACCTCCATCTCGGTACAACGAGAAGGAGTTTACTATGGTCAGTGCAGTGAGATTTGTGGAACTAATCATGCCTTTACGCCTATCGTCGTAGAAGCAGTGACTTTGAAAGATTATGCGGATTGGGTATCCAATCAATTAATCCTCCAAACCAACTAAACCGGGGAAGCTGAAGCGGAAATGCAATTCTCGGGTGAGGGAAGGGGGAAGCTCCAGGAAGGCTTCGCTCGCTCGCTCAAAAAGCTCTAACGCTCGTTTACGAGTGGAGTGCATAAGCCCTTATTGAAGTAGGGCGAGGCCTTACTACACGAGCTCGTAAGTCAAGCACGGAACGAGCCTTGTCTACGAAGCTTCGCTTCATCATCTTGCTTGCTTCTGGCGAAGCTTAACGCACTATAACATAGGCATGCATGATGGTATGGTAGGAAGACTCCTTTTAAGGCCGACCACTACATAGGAGCGATAGGAAGCCAAGCCGTCAAAAGGAAAGGCGAGCAGCCCTTATTGCAATAGCAAACGGCCTACTTATAGCCCTATTTATACCCTTTCTCGGGGACGGGCCTTACAAGCTCAATAAATTGCAATTCTTCACCTTTTCCTCAGACAGTGGGAATGAATTTTCTTACTTGATTGACATTGACAGATATGTGTACCACACCGAACAAGCAATATGTCATATGCTTGATGTACCAGCCAAGCCAGCTCTTTTTTTCTCCGTTCCCTTATCCTTAGCGCTAAAGTCAAAAGAAAATGCAAGAGAGTTTGTATTTGCAAATGAAAATGAATATGGATCTAAAAAAAATTATATAATCAATCAATAAATAATAATTTTAATAATATAAAAAATATCCTTCGCCCCTTATGGTATTCGTTTATAATCTTGTTGACCCTACTCGCTTACTCCTATTTTCCTGCTTTCTTTTTCGACAGAATGAATTCTATTCTAACTTTCTTGAAAGAATGGGGTTCTCTCTGGGGGGGCTCACCCTCTCTTCCTTTTTGAGAAAGATGGGCTGCCCTGGGAGTCTCGCCTTGGTGATTCTTTCTCTCTTGGGGGTCTTCTTCGGTAGCGAATCCGCTCTCATAAATTGGATGAATTCTTCTGGGTCGGCTTCGGGATCCGCCTCTGAGAGTTGGCAAAAGTACCTCAACTTATCGGAGGAAAATGCCGCGTCCGAACCATCCACAAGCCACACCCCGCCGAACCCTGAACCTGAAGCACCATCCATTTCGTTCTTGCGAGAACGAATCAAAAATGTTATTCGCTCATGCCAGCGTATACGAAAATCAAAAATCCTAAAAAGGATTAACGAAGATCTTCACCTTGAAACGGCGAGCGCCGAGAAGCGGGTCAAAATCGCCCAGGTCCTCGATAACATTAACTGGAAAAGGGTTTTATACCTATACGGGGGAACCTAAGATAAAGCCCATATCGACTTAACAGTTACGGTCCACGATTGGGATCGCGCACGAAAAGGCTAAACACAGCCTTTTTCTTGTCCTCGGGACAGCGGGCTAGTCCCGTGCCTGTTTTTTTGAGTTGGGGTACACAATCTTCCTTGTGACTGCCAAACCAGATTTCCGTTTTTAGGGAGAAGGTGTAGTCTTTTTGAACGGTGGTATCGTCAAGAAGAACGAGGCCCGCCCCATTTCTGGGGCGGGGGGAAGGAGAAGTGGGACTGTGGGTCTCCTTTCATTTCATACAACCTGATGGATTCGATGCTTCTTTTTGGCTACCTTTTATATGACTCTGACTATTGCTGTTAATAGATACCTGCTTGCTTCTTGCTTACTGGCAACCTTTATAAGATCTCCACCTTCAAGCTTGAGTACAAGCAGCTCTTTCAAAAAGGGGAATTCCGGTCCCTCCCTATCCTTCATGTGCTCTTTCAAGATCACCCTCGACAGCGCAGTTAGGTCTTAGAGAAGGAACTGATTTACCTAAGTAAGTAGCCAACTTCCGATAATCATTCCTAGCTTTGCGCTAGATTCAGTATGGTGATACACATTTTAGAAATAACAAGGGATAATAGCTCTTCTTAAGAGAATGGCTGCTTTGGGGGAGTTATCTTTCCCTCTAACCTCTAACTCGAAATTGAATAAGAGAAGACAAAGCTACGCATTCACTCGTAGCACTCGTTAGGCCCCCCATGAATATGCATGGAGCCATGCGCATGATTCCAAGAGTCACTAGAGGCGAAACTAAATAAGAATAACCAGTAATGTCACGAATGAATGAAGCAAGCACTTTTAGATGGTATCGATCAGAGCCAATCCACCCTGTTCTTTCCTGATTATCGTCACTTAAATGAAATCCCACTAGCTGAAATAGAATCCGTCAAGTAAGAGATAAGCCAGAGATCCAGATCATTAGAATACGTTACCGGTCCAAGATGGGCCTCATCGCGAAAAATAGTATGTTATTCCTATCACTAGGAGTAGTAGCGCTAGCGGCGCAGAAGGAGAAAGTAGCTAAGCGCTAAGAAGCTATCTAGAGAGTTTCCAGCTGAGGGAAATTGGCTTCGATTGTTCTTAGTTTCGACTCGTAGTCTTCGACCACTTTTCTTCTTCTTCCCGAGGGTTGCTTGCTTCCATTCAGGTAGCTATTGCTGAGAAATGGACGAAAAAAGGAAAGGGTATATGTTTATCCTTGAAGGAGGCTCAATATCTTGGTGCAGTAAGAAAGAAGATTGTTTCTCTTTGTCTACCATTAAATCTGAATATATAGCATGCACGGCTGCAGTTCAAGAAGCAATATGGCTGAGAAATTCTCTTCTCTGTCTTGATGTGACTAAGCATGCATATGAGACAACCGTGATCTACTGTGATAACACGGCTGCCATTCTTTTCTTCTCGACAAATATCATACCATGGGCTGTACAAAGAACTGACCATGATCTCTTGCTAGGGGAAGGTATGTATCGGGACAAGATGGTTGGTGAGGTGGGCACAAACACTTTTCATTCCAATCCCTATTGTTGTGGTTGGACCAGACTACATGCCAAGACCCTTTATTCCAAGGGGAGACTGTGCCTATGGCCTCTCTTTCTTAACGCTTACCAGGGTCTTGACTATCTCATCGAAGAGTGGTCTAGTCATGCCTCGGATTCTTGCTTCAGCAGGAAAGAGTGGCAGAACTGACTCACAAGCAGGCGGACAAGCGTCGTTCTGAACACCATTCTCGAATCCATCCTTGCAATACCTCGCTCTAACAACTTTATCTGGAGATAGTCCTACTTTCTTTAATTCATTCCTATTTCCTCTCCTGTACTTATATTTATCTTGCCTGCGGCAGTTTTGTAATCAATTTCTACTAGGGAGCGTGAACTTTCTCTCATCCAGTGAATGAGTTACCTGAAGATCGATGGCATATAAAACGCCCTAATTCAATATAAAATCTGTTATTTCACTTTCAAAATGCCCCGTTCGCACTTGCTTGAGTGAGGCGCAAGCCGTTTTCTTGCTAGGCAAGATAGGTCAACGGATAGCTTGTTGGTTGATACGGGACCCCTTCTCAACTTCATGTGTTTTGTAACTGCCATAAAGCAAGGCCATAGTCCAACATTCCATCCTTTTCCACCGCTGTATTGGCTTCTGCTTCTCGGTCAAAAAGAACTTGCTTCTTTCTCAAATCGGGAACCGTTGACCTTAGTGTTCTGTTCGGGCAACTTCAATACCCGCCTCTGGAGAGGATGTGTACGTATTGGTCCCCAACCATGCCTTTTGTGCGCCTAACTTGACTCTGCAGCCTAAAAGTAGCCTCAAAGCAGTGGACGAAAGATACCAATGTTAGAGTCAGTTAGCCATCATATCTTGGATTCGATTTCCCAGCCCAAGACTCCCATCTCAGCTATTACTCGGGACATGAATTCACTTTCAAACAACTTGATTGCCTACTATACTATAACAAACAGGTTTTTCCGCGAGGAGTTGAGAATAGATTTGATTTGATATTTGAGCCATTGCTTAGCGCACCGTGAACCGATGAAAAGAGCGTTTGAGTTCTCGTTCGCTCGAGTATTCATGTTGCTATTATTCCGAACCTGCCTCAGGCCCTTGGGATGGGGAACGAATATAGGACCTGGCCAAAGCAAGGGAATCAATGGCCATTCCTAACAAGCTTCTTTCTTGCTTGACTCCATTAACTCAGTTTCCAGTTTCTAAAAAAGAGCAGTTCCCAAGATAGGCACATCGAGATCAAGATGCTGCCGATAGAGAGACAAGTTCTCGACTCCAAGTCTCACCTCTATCTCCAAGAGATCACTCAGCAGCATTATGGTTTACCTTCGCAGCAGCTATTCCTTCCATTTCTGAGCGGTCTAATAATGTCTTTGCTGGTTTCTCATAAGCGTATCTTCTCCCACCCAGCTCGATTCAGCTAAAGCCCACCTTCTTTTTGTAGGATTTCTATTTGTTTCTGTTAGATCTGGCTCGATCCCTTGAATCCACTTATCACTAGCTATCGCAAGATAGGCATGCAGGAGACCTACGCTACGCAAGCCGTTTTTTCGCAAGGTACGAGGAGAAGTATGACGGCTTGAATTGGCGGTACTAGTTCTCGAAAAGAAAAAGGCTCATCCGGCTAAGAAGAGATACTGCACTTTATAAAAAATACGTAGGTAGGGTCGATGCTCTTTCTTTAACTCACGATCGTGCCTCGTCTAACTCATATGCCTCCCTGCTTTATGGTTGATTGAATGAATCTTGTCCGGTAGACTTTATATACTGAGTTTTTGCCTTGATGTGGGCGAAAGGAAAGCGCGCACAGTAAGCGAGAGCAGGGATGAAATGCACTTTAGTTATTACCTTTTCCAATAGTCATATGGTCCTTATTTTCTGACTGGAATACGGTGTGACAGGAACCTAGTGTTGTCCCTCGGATCAGCCCACGGAAGCAGTGGTAAGAAAACCAAGTCCTTACTTAAGTTAAAGATCTTGTGTGAAGAAGCTCTCATTCTCTAATAGAAGGATTTTATTGTCTTAGAAGATGCAGATAGGCTGATAGCTGGACTATTAGGTATTGCATGATTGATATAACCCTGGCATTTATCATTAAAGTCCGCATCTTGGCTTGGAGGATGTACCGGTAGGCTCTTGTCATTTGTCATTTGCCAATACTGGACATTTGGTGAAGGCCGGATGGGGATAGCGCTCACCTGATACTTGGACTCGAAGGGGACCAGGTCGTGTCTCAATATCTTCAGTAGAGTCATTATATGATATATGTCTTTCTTTATAGATTTGGAAATCCGTGTATCAATTGTCCCTGGCTCTCCCTTTTGATAGCCAAGAACAAGACATCTGTGAAAACACTTCACACGAGCTCGGCTGTAAACATTTCCCTCGGCTGGATATTGACATGGAAGCATTTAGATTAGGCTTAGCACTAAAGAACAAAGAATCAAATATGGCACTCCCATAGACAGGAAAGGCTTCAACTAGAAGGGAGAAGAAAGGGAATTTGCTACACTCTTAGTAGTTTGCTACACTCTTAGTAGAAGGCCCTGATATTGAGTTGTGTGAAGAACTCCCTCTATCAGCTCCCTCCCCATCGTCTCCTTCTTCACTTCCCCGGAACATCAGGATTCTTCAATCCTTCTATCTGGCCTCCGTACCCGTAGTGGAGTGCCTTGCTACTTTCAATATGAAAAGGAAGATGAGATGGCGGGATTGAAATAAACTCTGATCTTTGGTTATTGATCTTGGTGGCATTTCAGCTTCTCTTCTCCTTTCAGGGCCTATCCGAAAGAGAATCCAGGACCTCTTGGTCCTGAATATCAGAATAGGACGAACGAACCGGCCTCCGCGGATATCTTTGCTTCGGAACAAAACAATTAGCATTAGGCTCGGTCAACTGGAATGTGTATTATCCATATGGGAAATCTTCCAATCGAGAAGATCCATCGATCTGAGACGAAGAGAAAGGGCCCATTTTCTTTACTTATTCAGTTAAACCAAGGATTCGTTATGGAAACAGATAGCAACAACCATTTCATCAGACATGCGTATTTTTGATTATCCGGTGGATTTACACAGTTTCATTAATGCAAATTGTTTGATGTAGTTAGTACTCAGGTTATTCGACGCTCAAGAATTCTTATTTAGGCAGTTCATATCATCCCATACATAGTGTTTTGATCTAAGATTGCAATTCTTCCATGTTTCCGCAGTAGCATATTGTTCCATGGAGCTAGGGTCCAAAATAGGAATCAACAAGTGTTTCCACGACTCTACCGCCCGGCCAATCCTGTTCCACTGAATCCCCTCCCTTTTTCATGGCCACATATCTTTACGGCTAAGGAGTGGGAAATCTTTCTCCTGTTACACAAATGAAATGTTTCATTTCATCCGGGAAAAGCCACCTCTTTCTCCACAAACAATGTCTTAGTCATTTGATCCAGGAGCCTTCCGTTAGATAGGAACAGCTTTGCTAAATACTGAGAACTCTCGGATAGAGTATTAGAATGAAAAGACCATTAATTATATACTCCAAGAAAAAGGTTCTAGCCCATTCCCATTCCCATTCCTAAATCACTAATTCGTAGTGCTTTTGCCTTTCTTGCGTACTCCTGGTGAACCAGTTGCTAGCCATATGTTTAGGAGGCTTTTTTCTCCAGGTACTGGTACTAAGCCGCTTTGCCATCTCTTCATCTTCATCTGCAAAGAATTCTCGACGTGAAAACACAGAGACAAAGGCCTGATCTTTGAATAGGAAAAAGAATGGATCCGAAGGTCCCAAATCAATTGGCTTATTCGAAAAAAGCCTTCTTCTTTGAAAGATATATCTCGTGTCTGGTACTGCATTGTTCCACTCTGCAAGAAGTCCGAATCAGTCTCTTGCACCTCCCCCTTTTTATGATAAATATACCATAAATAATTCGAATAAATAGCAGTCTCTGACAACTCATCCTCTTTAATCTGCTTGGACCCGCTCCAATACCCATAGGAAAATCCCCAGTCATATTCAGCGTACCTGTCCCTGCAATCAAATAGATTGTCCCAAGGGCCCCATATTCTAGGAGCCCAAGTTATGCTATTGAAAATTCGTTCCTCTAGCAGTTCCGGTTTGACCATTCCGTTCCCTTTTTCAAACTCCACTTCTTTTCATATAGCATCCCTAATCAAAGAGAGAACAATATCCATTTCAAAACATTTCTAACGGATTCCTTGGTTCGGACCGACGAAGTAATGGCACTCGATTATTATCAACCCGACTGCAATCTTTTTCTGTCGGTAAGGATTGCACCAGAGCACCTTCTACTTCTAATAGGCCATGAACTATAGATAGAGAAGAATCATTCTGAGCGAGTCCATAAGAAGCGACCCACTTTTTCATCGGTTCCGAGGGAAGACCAAAGATCTTGCGCGACCGGTCCGCCAGAAAAACTCAAAAGAGAAAGAAGTCTCGTTAATCTCTTCATGCTCGTTCCAAGTTCGAAGTACCGTTTGGCCAAAGAAAAAGCCGCTTCCTGACACGATTGCCTCTTTATATAGATAGATATAGGATCTATGGGGTTATTACTTAGAAGTCTATTTTGTACAAGATCCCCTCCTATCTGATAGAAAAGGGTCCCATGATCCCGAGCCGGTCTTATCTTGGCTCGCAAACCCCAAGTTTGTCTATGAAGAGCTAATCTAATTGTATTAGTTTCTATAATGGATTTCTTATGTGGAATACTATACTAATGGATAGGGCCTCGTTGCTAAGTGCTACAAGATCTAGTGCACTGGAACTCGTGGTTATGGACCCGAATCCTTTAGTATGGAACATTGTCTTTTCCAAGTAAAAACCCCTAGTATATGAAAGAATGAAAAGGTGCTTTCGTTCTTGTGGAATAAGAAGCCCTCGTACCTTAATGAAAGGAAAATAGGAATTTTTCGTTAGGTATTTGACCAAATAGAATCGTCCAGTTCCTATAGAACCTATCACTAAAATACCCGATAGGGCTAAGCGGAACGAAAAGGGTTTTCCATGAGATGGTAAATGAAAACGATTAGCCCCACACGAGGGAATAAGTGATTGTCTGATAATGAGCAAGGAATATACGTCTTTCTGCTAAAGAGGATCTATTAAACTCATAATTCATTAGATCCTTGTTAGCAATGTCAACTAGGTATCATAAGTAAATGGATCTCGGTTGTTCAATCCTTTGATAACCAAGGTCATTCTTTGCTAAAGAGAAATGATCACTATGGGTCAGACTCAATAGAATTGGATCCATTCCAAATAGCGAGAATTAGGATTCTTGATCCCTCTCAATCTCTCTTTCAATTCGAGGATCCGGAGAGTCATCTCCGAATATTTGCCATCTCCGAATATTTTCTATTTCATTTTTCTATGATATGTCTTTCTATATGAAAATTGGTTATTTACGATGTACGATGATCCCTGTTAAGCATCCATGGCTGAATGGTTAAAGCGCCCAACTCATAATTGGTAAATTTGCGGGTTCAATTCCTGCTGGATGCACGCGAACGGGAACGTTCCATAAGTCTATTGGAACTGGCTCTCTATCCATGGAATCTCATCCATCATCCATACATAACGAATTGGTATGGTATATTCATACCATAACATAAGAACAATAAGAACTCGAATTCTTATCGATACTGGAACTCAGAGCATAGGAGGGAAAGTCGATTTATGGATGGAATCAAATACGCAGTATTTACAGAAAAGAGTCTTCGTTTATTGGGAAAGAATCAATATACTTTGAATGTCGAATCGGGATTCACTAAGACAGAAATAAAGCATTGGGTCGAACTCTTCTTTGGTGTTAAGGTAGTAGCTGTGAATAGCCATCGACTACCCGGAAAGGGTAGAAGAATGGGACCTATTCTGGGACATACAATGCATTACAGACGTATGATCATTACCCTTCAACCGGGTTATTCTATTCCACTTCTAGATAGAGAAACGAACTAAAGGAGAATACTTAATAATACGGCGAAACATTTATACAAAACACCTATCCCGAGCACACGCAAGGGAACCGTAGACAGGCAAGACCAATCCACGAAATAAATTGATCCATGGACGGCACCGTTGTGGTAAAGGTCGTAATGCCAGAGGAATCATTACCGCAAGGCATAGAGGGGGAGGCGCGCCTATACCGTAAAATCGATTTTCGACGGAATCAAAAAGACATATCTGGTAGAATCGTAACCATAGAATACGACCCTAATCGAAATGCATACATTTGTCTCATACACTATGGGGATGGTGAGAAGAGATATATTTTACATCCCAGAGGGGCTATAATTGGAGATACTATTGTTTCTGGTACAAAAGTTCCTATATCAATGGGAAATGCCCTACCTTTGAGTGCGGTTTGAACTATTGATTTACGTAATTGGAAGTAACCAATTAGGTTTACGACGAAACCTAGAAATCGATCACTGATCCAATTTGACTACCTCTACGGGATAGACCTCAACAGAAAACTGTTGAGTAACGGCAGCAAGTGATTGAGTTCAGTAGTTCCTCATAGAAAATTATTGACTCTAGAGATATGGTAATATGGAGAAGACAAAATTGTTTGAAGCACGCACAGAACCGGAAGCGCCCCTTGTTTCAAAGAGAGGAGGACGGGTTATTCACATTTAATTTGATGGTCAGAGGCGAATTGAAAGCTAAGCAGTGGTAATTAAGACCCCCGGGTTAAAATAGGGATGTCTCCTACGTTACCCATAATATGTGGAAGTATCGACGTAATTTCATAGAGTCATTCGATCTGAATGCTACATGAAGAACATAAGCCAGATGACGGAACGCGGAGACCTAGGATGTAGAAGATCATAACATGAGCGATTCGGCGGATTTGGATTCCTTTTCTATATATCCACTCATGTGGTACTTCATCATACGATTCATATAAGATCCATCTGTCTAGAGATCGTCATATACATCTAGAAAGCCGTATGCTTTGGAAGAAGCTTGTACAGTTTGGGAAGGGGTTTTTTGAGAAAAAAGAAGAATCTACTTCAACCGATATGCCCTTAGGCACGGCCATACATAACATAGAAATCACACGTGGAAGGGGTGGGCAATTAGCTAGAGCAGCAGGTGCTGTAGCGAAACTGATTGCAAAAGAGGGTAAATTGGCCACTTTAAGATTACCATCTGGGGAGGTCCGTTTGGTATCCCAAAACTGCTTAGCAACAGTCGGACAAGTGGGTAATGTTGGGGTGAACCAAAAAAGTTTGGGTAGAGCCGGATCTAAGTGTTGGCTAGGTAAACGCCCCGTAGTAAGAGGGGTAGTTATGAACCCTGTGGACCACCCCCATGGGGGTGGTGAAGGGAAAGCCCCCATTGGTAGAAAAAAACCCACAACCCCTTGGGGTTATCCTGCGCTTGGAAGAAGAACTAGGAAAAGGAAAAAATATAGTGATAGTTTTATTCTTCGTCGCCGTAAGTAAATACGTAACTAGGAATATGGAAAATTGCATTTTTGGAAATAGCAATAATGCGATGGGCGAACGACGGGAATTGAACCCGCGCATGGTGGATTCACAATCCACTGCCTTGATCCACTTGGCTACATCCGCCCCTTATCCAGCTAAAGGATTTTCTCTTTTTTCCATTCATTATTATTCTATTTATTCTGACCTCCATACCTCGATCGAGATAGTGGACATAGGATGCCACTCTTTAAAATGAAAAAAAGGAGTAATCAGCTGTGACACGAAAAAAAACGAATCCTTTTGTAGCTCGTCATTTATTGGCAAAAATCGAAAAGGTCAATATGAAGGAGGAGAAAGAAATAATAGTAACGTGGTCCCGGGCATCTAGCATTCTACCCGCAATGGTTGGCCATACAATCGCGATTCATAATGGAAAGGAACATTTACCTATTTATATAACAGATCGTATACTAGTATTCTCTTAGGACTTGGAAGTGTAGTTGTCTTTCCTTAGCTGCACAGGCAGTAAAAGTAAAGAGCTAGAGGTCGGATCCATCCTCTCCTCTATTAGGCTAGGCTGAGCAGCACTTTGCGCATTCAATACGGCACTATTTGAAACTGGGCTATTTGAACCTGGTCAACAACTTAACTTCTCTTCTTGCAGCTTTGGGTTGATAAGATAGTTGGTTGTGGCTTAACAGAATTGGTACTATGTCCATCCTGATCTGTGACTTTGACTCTTGCTTTGATCCCCACGTTCCATTAGAACGAGTGTAGGAACCCTCTCTTGTCATAACCTATTTGATTTACGAGATCCATTATTCAATAGATAAGCCACTTCTCTTGGTCGTGGGGGAACTATGATCGATTCTATACCTAATATAAGATATTGAATGAAGGTAACACAGAATGAAATAATGGTTTATAGCAGCCGTTAAGTACCCGTTCTTTCCTGGGCACCGCTAATCGGAATACAACAACCGTACCATTTTGTGGAATAGGAATCAGCCCACAACCTCACATCATAAACAGCCCAGGGTTTAGTTGTTTCCCCGGAATAGGCCTTGCTCAGAGGATACGAATCGAAAGCCAGTCTTCGAATGTGCTTAGCCTTTCCCGAGGATATTACCTTTTTCTTTGATCCAGCGAGCAGAAGTCTTTCCCTTAGCATTGGTTTCATGGCTTAGGAGTACCGGTACTGTTTGAATTGCTTTGCAAGGAAATAGTCGTTGTAGGATCGTATCTCCACGGAAGTACCGTTGTAGGATCTACTGCCGTCTACTACTATTATACTATACGAGAATTTCCACCTTGTTGAAGATCTGGTGGTGCTACCCGAAGACTTAAATGAATAGCCATCGCTGTTAAGAACAACCGATGCCTTATGTATGTGTATTGGATCCGCTCTTCTGTTAGCATGAACACATGAATGAGATTCTATTCCTCTTCCTTATTCTTCAAAAATAGAACCCCCCACCCTCACCTACCCCCCAACCTAGGTGCGGAAGTAAAATAAATCCTTGTTTGTACATCGCTGAACTTACATACCCGGGCCCGGCTCAACACATTCTTTTAAAACAATCGAATAACGGCTTTTCCATGACTTGGCCATTCAATCTTGTGAACTAATCGAGACCGAAATTGGATAAAGAGATACAAAAGGAGAGGAATACCCAATCGATGAAAGAACATGAAACCCTTCTGTTTCTATAGAGGTACGGGAAACGGTTGGGGGCAATAAAGTAGGTGAAGTGGTTGGATTTTGCGAGCTGTTCCAACCACTGCTGGATGTGACTCCAAGAGCCGAACGAGAATGAATACCACACAGAAGAGTCAAGACCGGGCTCCCTAATAGAATGTTTAACCGATCCATTCCGGATCGATCGAATTGGTACGGAAGTTGTAACATGGGAAAAGCACAGAAAACACGACTTATTTGAATAACCCGGTGACCTACCAATTGTAGAAGTAGGATTTTTGGCAAGCAATAAGCACTTAAATAATACAATTCGAGTGTACCAGATTCTTTATCATTTCGAGGAAAAGGTTCGGGAGGAAAGGGAAACAACAGAGAGATCCGAATCGAACCTAAATGGGAATGACATGAAAAATCTTTTTCAAAACCTATCATTAAGGGCGTGACGACGATATACGAGAGGAATAAAAAAAAACTCGTGATTGGTGTGGAGGGGAAGATCTGCTTATGAAATTGTTCAAGAAAGAGTCGTCTCATTTCCTTATTTCTTCGTTCTTTCGAATTCATTCACTTCGACGGCTGGCGCTACGCTAGCTTTGCATGATTAGCTCCGACAGAACAGGTACTGTACTGCATTTCCTTAGTTGGATCCGCTCTTTCTCTCTCGTGCAGTTGTTGCTTCCGGCTATTTATTCAGTCGTCAATCAGCATTGATCCGGGTAGTTAGTCAGTCTCTCTCTTTTTTCCCGTCCTTCTCTATCTATGAAATTCCTAATTAAGGGAGTTCGCTTTCCAATATCTAAATGTTCATGCAAAGCAACAAACGAAATGCAAGAACTGTCACGCAGAAGTCACACAGTATGCTGATCGTTCTTAAATGATAAAAAGTATGGGATTTCATAAGAGAACATAGAGATCTAAACTCATGGAAGGGCCCGGCCAGCAAACGAGATCTCTTACATCCAAAGGACCATGCCAATCGAAGATGAACCATTCACCGAGCCGAGTATGTGCAAGACAAGACACGGCTAGATAAGTCAAATAGAAGATATTGCTTTTACACGAGCAACTCTTTTCTTCATGTAGGTACAGCCCACTTTTCCTTTGATGAAATGCGAACACAAACTTCAGGCATCCAAGAAAGAAGTAAAGATCGAAATCGAAGCATTGTCATTTCTTTTCAATTCATATCGACAAGACTTTCCATTCATCTTTTTGTTGATATTTGGATTCCGTTTTCAAATAAAGTCATCTTGTAGTTTTAAATCACCTTTAGAATCATCAGCCTCTGTCCCTACACTGACTCACTTATCCGGGATCGATCCTCACTATGGTCCTTTATTTCGAAACGAGGATAGGTCTCTCGCGGAACGAGGTGTAGATTGAGAAGAAAGATGAGCGTATGGTCCATACTCACTCGGGTTCAAACTTATTTTGCAGGGAGAAATGGGTACATGCCTGTAGATCTTCTTCTCACAGCGAGCACTTGATTACGGAGCCTGATTCTATATATTATTTGTAGATTATTATAGAATAGAATCTATCTTTTTCTTCAAATCATAGTGGGAATCCTATTACCGATACCTAAACGTTTTCTTTGTCGAAACAGAAAGGAGGGAAATTGGATAACCGACGACACGAGTTTCCCTTCCCGTTCAACGTTCCGTTTCGCTCCACTGTTAGATAGGCAATTCAATAGTTACCGACGAAAGGAGTTCCCCTTCTCTTGGCCAATTGACCTTCAATAAGTCATGACCTTCACTCTCCTCAAGTGAGGAGGGCATATTGTTTGACCAACGAAAGCCTCACTAGTTCCTTCTTCCCGTTCACTATTCCCGTAGCCTGATACGAGTTATTTAGTTCGTGTCTCCTTGTTCTTGGGAAGAACCGAAGGTTCATTCGCGGCACTCGTAGACATAGTTTTATTTCCTCTTCTTTCCCTAAAAAGCTAATAAATAAAAAAAAGAGAAAAGCAGAAGCGAAAGCTCGAGTCGAAGAGTGGAGGTCGCTCGTCGAGTCGATCAGTCCCATTCATTCTTGCCCGAAACAAGTGGGCTATTCATTCCGGTGCCACCTTTGTTCAATCGAGTCCATGTTCTCTATTTCCCAAAACCCATTCGTTCACCGACCCGTGGACCAGAAGGTTGCTTGCTTGGAATTGGGCTTTCTAGCTTTCTTTAGTACAATCTTTTTGCGAGAGCAACCCCGGGTTCGTTCCTAAGACTACACTCACAGCTTTCTCTGTTCATGTTCCGGCATAGGGGATCTAGTGGTAGGATAGGGGACAGAGCTTTAGGGCTGCAGTAAACCTCATATGCGCGTGGCTCATCATAAGACCTTAGCCTGATGTCCTACCCAAAGACTTCAAAGGTAGTCACAGGACAACCTTTCCTAGTTCTAACTTCCAAACCTATAACTTGGTTTGCTTGCCTGCTTCCTATCTGACCTATCAATCAAAGAAATGTTCTAGTCTAGTTCCGCGATACGAGCTTGACTGTCGCTCTGAGACAGTAGATTTCTTGGTTGGGGTACCTTTATCAAAGGCTCCCTTCCCTACTGATCATACAACAAATGAACGTGGTTAGAAAGATGGCACATCGATCTTCTCCCTGCTCGTGCTGCGGAACGAAGAAAATCCGCCTTCCTTGGAAAAATCATTCCTGACTCCGAAGTCTCAAAGGAGACTTGGGTGGCGCCTTCTGAAGAGCCCTTCATTCTGCGACTCAGATAGGCTAGGATTCGTGTCTCAGCCGGAAGGGGTCGTAGGACTGACTCAGACAAAGCGTTAGAAGTACGATCTCCGAATCTATAAGCTTTGGCCTGCCTTCTTCCCTTATCTAATCTCTTAGGTAATAAGAAAGTGATGTTAATTGTCACGCTAAGGAGCTGACCACTGTCTCAATTGAAGTCAACCTTACTATACTCGCTTGTAGGAGATCATCGCTCAGAAGGGCGTTCTTTCGCTAGAAAAACAAGAGTTTGAAAGATCACCCACGAAATGGTCAAGACTCCCCTGTTTATGGCCCCTTCTATTCTATAGCTATTTATCGACATGTTGTTTCGAATTTGAAAAGGCCTACACACATACCCTGCCACTCGATGTAGGTTTTGCCAGCGATGTGTAGTGGGTTTGTTCAGTAGAGATGGGTAAAGCGCACAAGTATTGGAAGGAAAGTTTAACCCTTATTAAAGGATAAAAAGTCTGTATTGAACTATGATTTTCATTCCTTTCTTATTAGTTTCCAAGTGAAAAATGTTCATTGCCTTGATCAGAGCCTTTAAGCCTTTTAGAAGCGAGCATTTCCGCTGCTTCTATTTTTCCTAAAGCTAATGAACCGAATGGAAGAGACTCACTTATTCTAAATAAGAAAGAAGGAACCAACAAAAAAATAAAGAATTATTCCTCGGCTCGGGGTCTGTCTGGAAATGGAAAATAGTTCTCTCTCTCATCTGGTCTCGCCACAGTAACAAGAAAAACAAGTGAATAATTGGAATAGAACGCAATCGTCAACCAAAATCGGGTAGGATGTATTATAAAAGAAAGCCTTGCCTCACTCGCAAGTGAGGACCTCACCCCTCCTTCCTCATTTATTGAGAATGGAAAAAGACAATGTTCATTGCTTCCTCAAAACAAGAGTTCCACGGGCGTCATAAACCTCTTTAAGCAAGGCAAGGCGATTCATGAAGGATTCCTCTCACCTAGTTGGTCTATTAGACTATTATTACTATAAGGTCCCCTAAAACAGGCATACCCGTAAAGGAAAGGCAAGGGAAAATGGACGGAGATTGGTCAGTGGTCTCCTCTCCTGGTCGAGTATTTATGTTCTTTTCTTTTATTTGGGTTAAGAACAGTAGTCGGACATTCCACTTTGTTAAGTTATTTTTTTTTTTTTTACATAACAAGAACAGAATCACGCTCTGTAGGATTTGAACCTACGACATTGGGTTTTGGAGACCCACGTTCTACCGAACTGAACTAAGAGCGCTTTCTTACGACAGGAGATAAAGCAGTAAAGAAAAGGATGATTTTCGCATGCATATAGAAAAATGAAACTCTGAATTTTGTCCAATTTGAATCGATCTCAATTGATCCCTCGTTACTGCCCATAGGAGCCCATAGGAGAAGTAATAGGTAGGGATGACAGGATTTGAACCCGTGACATTTTGTACCCAAAACAAACGCGCTACCAAGCTGCGCTACATCCCTTTTCCAAATTGTTGTACAGTGTCATTGTACAAAAAAAACCCCTGTCTTGTTTTCCACATCGTAATTTTATCCTCCATCTATATACAACTTTCTTGTCATTTCTTCTTTTTGGTTTCATATAATAAATGATATACATCTGAAACCCAACCTAACGTATAAAGAAAGAATATTTATCGGTAATGCTCAGGAAGAAAGAAGGGGTCATTTTTTGGTTTTTTATTCCACCCTTATGTACCCTTCTTTGCATTTTTTCTAAAGCCTGTTCAACCTCATATCACCTAGAACAAGTCATGGACTTCTTCAATGAAAGAAAGTCTCATGGAAACGTTTTCAACGAAATAAGAACCATACAAAATAGATTTCTTGATCTTTTTTTTTAGGAAAACTTTTTTATTCGCTCCTCTCCTCCTCGAAGTAATAGTAGTATTGTATTGTCATCCGATAAAGTAATAGTTGTAGGCTTGGCAGAGAAGAAGGAGAGTAGTAATAATTCTCTTATCCCATTTGGAAGGATACCATCTTTATAACTATCCATGACTGTTTTTGTCTCTAGCATGACCACTTGAGAAAATGTGGAGGAAAGTAGGGGAAATGGCCGATACTACTGGAAGAATTCCTCTTTGGCTGATAGGTACTGTAACCTTCCCAACCAGGATGAGGCATAAGCTTACCACGCCAAAGCTAGTCTTCCTTGCTTTCCCAACAAACAATAAGACCCATAGCATGTGCACCAGGATGGTCTTTCTATCCCTATCTATTCTCACAGAACTAGACCTCTCATACCCGGAGGAGAGTGCCTATTCTTTCTTTTCTTCGTCATAAACGATATCCGCTGACTCAAGCATCTTCCCCCAAGCCCTTGCCATTAAGCTAATATCTCCCTTGCCTCCACAAGGCTTCCGAGAAAGGTATGTTACGAACCTAAGTACGCCTACCCTCCTATTAACTTGATTAATTCTTACCTTTGGACGTTAGGAATGAGAGGAATGAATAGACGACGTACTCTCTCTAATCGGTGCAGCCCGCTGAGTGCCCTTACTTCTAGGGGAAGGGTCAAGGCAGAGGCAGAGGCAGCAGGTCTAATTCCAGACTAAACTAATAATAGTTTGCTCGAGAAAAGGATAAGACATGGCTATCGCTTCGACTGCTTCTCCGGAGGAAAAGATGCCTCCCATAAGATGTGCCTAGAGATAACAATCATTTCTGAATCTCGTATAAGTGATCAACTACTTGATTGCCTCCGAAAAGGTGGACAATCAGGAGGAAATGCATTATCTCCCTTACTTACTATGCAAGAGGGACAGCATAAGTATGCCCTTTTGAGGGACTATTTCAATTCAACAGTCCTGAGGGTTAAGGTCAGATGAATTATCACGAGCGAGGAGAGAGAAAGTGCTCTATTGATTTGATAGGTAGAGGCGGTAGGGAAGAAAACTAGACTCACTCTACTCTCTCGAGAGGATTGACTTGCGATCATATTGAGAGTTATCTTTAAGCCGGTTTTTGAATCCATTTGAACTGACATATAGAGGTCCTGCTTCTCCAAGCTACTTCGCTTCCTATTGATAGTTTAGTTGGAGTGCCAAGCCCGTAGAGAAAAAGTTCTGATCCGTGTCAGTCCAGATGAAAAACCTGCAATTGCTGGAGCCGGGGCCTCGTAAGTTCTATTCCAGTGGTGTAAGCGGGTGAGCAAGCAAGTGAAAGAAAAAGCAAATTCCACTACTGTAGACTCGGCAAGGGACGGAGGGTAGGCTACTATTGACTTTAACTAAAGGAATGGCTCTGGTACTTAGGAGTGATTGGGTTGTCCCTTCACTCAGAAGATAGGGTTGTTTCTTGCTTTGGTTGAATCAACCCTTCACTCGGGGGAGCGGACATGGGGTTCTTAGAAAAGCACTAGCCCCGACTGACGATGTCATGTAGCAGCAACTAATTCTAAAATAGGAATTGGCTTGGCTGGCGGTATGATACGAAGTACGAGCTGGTTGAATAGCAATAACCGTTGGACTAAGAAGCACTGGTTTGAGGAAACGGGAAGAAGAGATAGAAGGGATCCATAGTTTGATGGGGTTTGACCTGAACTCGGATTCTTAAAAGAACTATAGGGAGAGCAACCTTGGTTGAACAGTATTATCCTTTTGCACGCACATAGGGAAGACTACTTTATTGATCTGGTGTGATCGACTTGCTTAGGGAAGGTTGAGAACTTTTCTTTTCCTTTCAAAAAGGAATCAATGGCGAACGTACGCTATCCAACGGAAGTCCCGAGCGATATGACTATTCCTATTCCTATCCTTTCCTTTCATCCTTAAGCGAATGCTGGAACAAAAGTAAGGTCTTCCCTCGAAGTGAAATGAAAGCAAAGGTGCCTTAAAAGAGGAGTGGGGGTTGTATTATTTTCGATTTCCACAGGATCCTTCTGGCAAGGGTATGAAATTGATTGTTTAGATGCATGCTTCCCAATTTGGTAGATTAGGTCAAGCTTGTGAAGGGAGGGCTAAGAGGAGGATCTTTCCCATTGCTAATTCGACAGGTCTTTCTTTCCCTACTTGCTAGCCAACCAGGGGTTGTTACCTAACATGTGGTAAGCACTATACTCCATTACTTTCTCAAACGCTCCACTCAGCACTACCTCCTTCCGTACTGCTCCCTCTTGCACACGAACAGCTGCTTCTCCGAGACCTCGCCACCGCGGAGCGCCATACTCTTCCTGCTGCGAAGTTACTATTGATCCATTCCTTTCCTATACCGCCCCTTACGATCGATACCCAGAAAGTGGTTTCCTTGGGTAAGAACAGAGATGAAGTACGTCCCTTACCATAGTCTATATCCACTAATGTTGTTGTTGTTTTATAGAGGAAGACTCTCGGGGAAGACAGGCTTTCTATACCATTCCCAAGTAGGCAACCAAGTAGGAAACCCCTTCTCAAGTAGTCAAGTAGGTTGTAGGATTTCAATCTTTGGTATCCTTATATGCTTCAATGGGCGTGGCCATTTCTATTTACTGGCTAGCCTCATTCAAGGAGCCATTCCTTTAGTTAAACTCAATTGACATCCGGAACAGAGAGGAAAAGAGGAAGCAAACATAGCTAGCTCACGAAAGAAAGCCTTGCAACTACGCGCTATATATTGGATTTGCAACTGCGATAATAAGGGCACATCCGCTTTCTCTGTATGTGGATTAAAAAAGTACATACCATATTTTTTCCCTTGCTTTGCTATTTGAATGCTTACCTCAGTGCAAGAGCAGGGAAGAGGTTTGATTGCTAATAAAATGAGTGGAAGAGCTGCTCGAGAAGAAGCTGTAGCTGTGGTTGAGCTAGTGCTTCATACCTTACTGGACAAGGAAGGAAAGGCAAGGAGGATCAGTACGGGAGAGAAAGTGATTTAAGAATGTGAATTTGATTTTATAAGTAATCAAGGCAATTGCTTAGTGAAAAACTAAACAAAACAGATTCAAGTTAGCCCAACCCAAGGGGTAATCCAGCTACAAATGAAAGAGTAAAGCGCATTATCTTCATTCCACTTCCAATTAGATGTGTTACGCACAGTGACATTTTTGTTTCCTGTTAGGAAGAAATGGAAAAAAAAATGGACAGATATTTCAATTTCTCAAGTCTTCCACGAGCTCTCTCTCTTTCGTAAACCGCCTCTTAAGGTCGAAGATATAAAAAATCATACTAAACTAAATATAGTAGACAGAACCAACCATTAGCCCTGTCTCTTGCTGTGATTCCATTCCCGGCACCAAGCCAAGTTAGCTCGAAAGCAAGTAAAGAATTAGCTCAAGTAAACAGAAACAGAAAGAATCAAAAGAAAAAGAGCAGCAAAGCTGGAATGAACCTTGTCTAATAGTATACCTTCTTCGATCTCACGACCCAGGTAGCAGTAGGCAAGTAGTGAATCATACCCCATTCTCTAACTAGAACTCCGGGTGAGCTTTTCAGGGCTATGACGAGGTGCGAAGCAAGGGAAAGCGGTCTTCTTTCCTTTCATGGACCTTTATGAATCGATAATATGAGGAAACGGATGCTCCAAAGAGACAGAGTGGCAAAAAAGTCAAGGTAGAAGGGGCAGTCGTCGCTGAGCACCTTTCTTTCCATTTTTCTAAGAAAGGGGTGGACATCTTCAAGGCGATTCCCGTGGGGCCTGGTCGCACAAAGGATGGTAATTGCACAATGGCCCAAGTCTACCCAATTAAGAAAGGGAGCCAGGAATTGTGGATAAAAAATAAGAAAAGAGAAGTGTTTAGCCGTACCAAGCAGGCACTTCTGCCGCCGACTCCCGCCAGGTTGGCTACCTGTCCATTCGGGGGTATATAGGGTGCCCAAGGACTCCGGTCTAAGGGCGGACTGAATCTGAACTGAAATAGGGGGATAGGCTCTCGGGCGTCCTACCTTAAGGAAATGAACCGAAAGGTTCCATCCTTTAGTAGACTAAGTTTGAACGAGTCTCCATCTCCGCCTACATGTGAGAGTGGGAGTGGGAGGTCTAGGTTTAGCTCAGAGGAAAGGAGTGAAAGCGCTGTCCCGAGGGGACAAGAGAACATCGTTTCTGAGCGGCTTCTACCTTTTTTATTTTGAACGAACCGCTGCTAAGCATAAACAAACCAAGCAACAACCCCAGGAATCATAATCCTAGGGAACAAGCAAGCAAGAAAGAAAGTAAGTTCAGTCTCTTCTTTAGGAGTTCGCACCGCGTAGTGGGCTTGGCTTCTATCTATCTCGGGGAAGGAGCCAGCCCTATTCATGGCAAGGAGTGAACCCGCCAGCCCCATAGCAAAAGCAGGGGGTATCTGACCCGAAAAGTTCTATTTCAGGGGGCAATGCCCACAACTAAGTAGATAAGACCTGGATGTAAATTGGCAAATTTTTTACCTATATCAGTCAAAGCGCTATTTGAGCCTACTATATGAATCTATCTGGTACACCTTTTGTAGCTCTTTCTATCTAATGGAATATGATGTGAACAAAAGCTGCCACATCCTCACTCAGTCAAGCATGTAGATTGGAAGACAGTCTAGAATCGATTTGGATTTATGGTTTACGCACAAATATCAGATAGGCCAAACATTTTTCAGGGCTTACCGGGAAGCCGGTCAGGCGTAGTACTTTTTCAAGTACATGTCATTCCAAGGTTCAGGAAGTTCATCCCCATGTTCATTGGCAAGGCGGTACGCGTTCCCGGGGTTGACCGCTATGACAATAAAAAAAAGATCTTTCCTTAAGGAAGGGGCTTAAGTTGACCCTTAGGGTGCTGTGCGTTGGAAATCTTTTGGATTTATATGAGTTTTTTTAATAAGCGCGGCTGAGTTGACGTTGATAGACTTGTGCGTGCTCTGCCGCTCGTAACCTTTTTTTTTCTCCCATCGAATCGAGGAGGTCAAGTTTCGAGAGCAGAGCCTCTCGCTTCTGATTATCAGTCATATCGTCGTCGAGCAGAACGGCGCAGGGAAGGAATCGTCGAGTTCACTGGGAAGAATGGCGTCCATGCCAACGACTAAGGAGAAGGGTGTTTGACCAGTGGCTCTATACAGATTGACGTCCGATAAGCCCAGAGAGCCTCAAGAAGGCGATCTGGCCAGTCTCCTCCGACTCAAAAGTGTTTGTAGCTATGGTATGGGTCTGGTCTGAAGACCAATGGGTCAGGTCAAAAAAGGGGATATCCTCTTCTTTGGCTACACCAACTAATGTAGTAGATTGCGTTCCCGGAGGACACTTTCTCCATTTCGTCGGTACTGGTAACAACAGATCTTGACCTCGTTCTTTTTCTTGTTATTTTACTTCTTGGAATGGAATTCTTCTCATGATAGTCACACAAGCGAAGGAGAAGAGGATGGGTCCCGAGGGAACTCTTTTTCTTCTATTCTAAGTTTTGATTGCACGAGCAGCATAACAACATAACAGTTTTGTGTAAGGAAGTAAGGAAAGACTCCTTTCTTAAATTTAAGGACTTAATTAGCCTGTCGTATATAACAGATAATGAGTCTCAAAGAGAGTTTCCAATGGGTTACATCAAGTTCCATTCCCAGTATGCGAAATCAGTAAACACGAATATCTGTATATAAGAAACTTCTATTCCAATCCACAATCGGTCCAACAAGTCAACTGTCGTCAACTAGATCAATCAGGAATAAGCAATATGTCGTACCCTATCTGTCATATTTGCTTTTCGGTAAAGGGTACACACTTTTTTTTTTTACTTATTAAATTCTCTGTCTTGCTAAACACAAATCCTTCTTTTCTTGTATAGACGAAAAAAAAAAAGAACTAAGTAGGTTTCGACCCATTAAAGGAGTCAATGGCACGCACACAAAGCAGGAGGAAATCGGTACCCCGCGAGGCTGGCGAAGTCGGCACAAGAAGTAGGCGGAGTAGAGGCAGCAGTTGCGGGCTCAGGTGCGGCTATAAATCTAAATCAATATTCCCGTCTGGGGTTGGCGGAGTTGGTAGAAAGCACGGTTGGCGATAAGCTGGTACTAGTTTCATTCTTTCTATTCTAAAATCCAATACCCGGAACTGGTAAATCAAACAATGTAGGCACACGTTGGCACAGTTCTGTAAATAAGAGATGTCTCATCCGGTTGAGCTGTCGCAATCAGTCTTTCTCTTCCTTTCTTAGTAGCGGATCCAACATGACTGTATTAAACCTTAAGCAATCAGGGTTAAGCTAGCTCATTGCCTGAAAGTGGAGCTCGTATTATACACCTTGACCCCCACCTTTTTTGAATCCTTCCTCCATATATATTTTATGTTAGATAAGATAAGTCCCATAACTGCCTCATTCAGATCGATTCCAGTCGCCGCTACGGTCACATCAATCCGTTATGGCTCGGACCCTCTTAGCTGCTGGATCCTTCGGGAAGCCATAGTAGGGATTACGTCAGTACATTCTTAGGCGAGCAGTGGATTATATCACCCCTATTTTTTACCTTCTTTCTTTTTTAGGCATGGGACCAAGGTTGATCGAAGTTGAACATTCCTATGGAACTCCCCTTCAGACGACTTCTCTGCGCTTGCCCAGCACCTTTCGTTTTATGGACCAGGACCAATTTCACCTCAGACCATGGTGGCTGGATAACGTTCTCTCAAGGACCTGCTCTCTAATGCTGATGATCAAACGTTCCTTCAGATGTGTATGAGAAGGAAAGCGTCTCACAGGACTCTTAGATAGAAACCAGCATAGTCTATGAATTAGCATTCACAGTTTATTGAACTTGGTTGCACTCGTAAAGCGAGCGTGAAGAGAGCTGCGAAAGAAGCCCACGGAACGGAGCGGTTCTTTTTCCTGACTAGCAAGTGGACAGGCTCTGATGGCGTAGCTGATGTGTCATGCTAGGTATCTTTTTTTTTCCTTTTTTTATTTATCTCAAGGGATTGAAGACTTTCCTCTATACTGACAGAAGCAGAGAGGCTGGTAAAAAAGAAGGAAGCAGGCTGGGTACACATGGTAATAGAACCCACTGGAGATCATTCAATCGGACGTCTTCCACAAAGTAAAGCTAGAGTAAGTGGCGTAAGATAAGATAGATGTTCACTTTCATCGACCAATGTACCTGAAATTCCTATACGTAAAGTCGAGAGCTAGAGAGAGTAAATGAGACGTTCAAAGGGTGAAGCTAACGCTTCCCTGGCCACTAGGGAGTCATCAAAGTCTGAGTCCATACACTTACTAGCTAATACTGGATCGTCAAAGATCTGATTCTATTTAATAATACCTTCTGTCTCTCTCCTAAGGGATCCAATCAGAAGGAATTCCCTCACTTCGCTCATGATAGTCGGTCGAGTTCCCTTTTCCATTTTAGTTGAGTTTCGCCTCTCCTCCTTTCCTTGTCTCCATTCTGATTGATTCGCTTCTTCGCGCAAGCACTTGGTTCGCCCCTTACTATAACCATCCCACTCAATCTTTTACACCGATGTTTCGTACTCTCTCGACCAGGTCATCATAAGAAAATACTGCCAAATCTTTCCGAAATGAGAGAAGGAGGGAAGGCGCGCTACAACTAACTGCTGAAAACGCAAGATTAGCGCTAAGAAGCAACCCTAGTTTAAGTACTAGCGTCCCACCCCAACGTTCTTGTACTTAAAAAGACTCTCCCCCGCTTGCTGCTCGCCTCAGCCAGACGTGGCTTATGTAGTGGTCGGCATTCCTACGTGCTCCGACTGATCCCCACTGGAGATTATATGAGGGGTCTTTGAAACTGTCGTGACGCTTTGGTGACGAAGGTCACCGGGGTGACTATGGAAGGATTCCGTGGTAGTCTCTGACTCCCTCCAACTCAATCAATATCAAGAACATGTCGTTAGCATGGGGTTTGGTTAGGCTTGGTTGAGTTTGTAAGAAAAGATAGTAGGTTGAGGGGCTTCATTGATTAGTAAACCTACGGTGCTGGTAAGGTCGGGACCGTGGTCGTCCGTCTCCGCTTTGCCGGCCGATAAGATCACTGAGATTGACCAGCCAGCTGGGTAGGTTTGGCTATTCCTTTCTATTGAAAAGGAGTCAGCTGTCTGCGCGAGTCACCTTCCTTAGGCTCCGAGTCACCTTCTTCTAAGCTCCGCTGGACGACACGGCATTCTCGTTCTATAGGCCGGCCGTACTTGTGATGGTTCCCCAGGATCCAATAAATCCACTTAGGTCTACGTTGCCGCGATATTGTTCTATGGAAGCGGGTGGGCTGCTTTTTATAAGTTCGGCCCGGTTTTTCATTAAAAAAAAAGAAAGGGGGGGAGGGATTGACCTTTCTAACGCATATTCCGTCGTACCGGCATGGCCCCACTGATTTGTTTTCGATCGGAGCATCAAGCAGCGCAACCCGGTTCTACTTGACTAAGCCCCGTGCTCGTCCAAGGAGGGAGTTTGCTTTACCCAACTCCCCTTTTTGATAAAAAGGCAAAAACCTCTTCATGAGTTTCGAATGAAGAGTGCCCCTCTTTTTTTCCCTAAATCTTGGATTTGGAAGTTGGTAAAGACCCACCCCTTGTTTAAGTCAGAATGAGTCCCGAGACATTGGCTTCCGCCAACAGTGAACTATTAAGGATCGCATCCCGCGCATATTCTACATTATAGCCTGCAACTGATTCAGCTTCCGCTTCTGGGAGATCAGACGGAGCTCGATTAGTTTCTGCTAGACGAGGAATAAGGAACATAACCAATACGGGGAACAAGGGAATACCGGACCATATCTGCTTTTGCGCCATGACAATCTCACTCGAATTACAGGGACCTACACATATTAGTACAGTATACCGGGGTCCCCGGCCAGAACCACACGTGCAAGTTTCCCTGCATGTGGCTCGTCCGTGCTTTTATCCGAGGCGCTGCCTGCGACTCTGCATGGGAGAAGAGGGCTGAACTGCAAACTTTCGTGTTCAGAGCATTGCATTGTCTAAGGGAGTAGGGTGAGTAAGCAGCGCCTACCAAGCTAAGCTTTCGTCGAAAAGGCGTCACTGCTTCCTTTTCGGCGCCCGCCCTTTATTTAGATGTTGGGGCAAGGCAAGCCCAAGGAAAGTCTAGGTTGGTGCTCCATCTCGGCCGGCATCCTGCTCTCGAGAGGGTGTGGTCCTTGAGCGAACTAGTCATGTGCTGTGTTGCCCCAACGCAGGGGCATTTGGTGAGGAGCTACGGTCCGGTGGTTGACAAGCCACTGATCGGAGGCGACTGGAGTGCTTTCATCAAATGATGCATGTGGGCTGAGCCATTCCCATCCCAAGTGGTGGCCCGATTCGGCCTGGCCTGGTCGGAAAGAGATTCTAAATCTCGAATATGCGCACCGAGAATAGATATCTATGTTAGCTAGCGGGGGCGGGCTTTCCCCTGGTAGTCCCGCTGCGTCCTCTGACAGTCCGTCTCGTCTCATCTTTCTTTGGCTATACTTGTAGCCAGCCATATTAGCTCCACATTCCACCCTTTTTTATTTTGACGAAAAAGGCAGCGTCGCCCCCTTTCCTATTTAGCTTTGCTTGCTGCCTATTATGAGAATAGGTCCCGGTTCAAGCGGCCCGCCTTTCATCATCATCTATACCAGCTGCCACGCACGATCCCATAGGAACGATTTCATCGCCCTAAGAAGCAGAACGCGCCATCACCTACAGCCCTTTCCTCTGCCGGGGACTTTCACGAAATGAAAACGGGCGGCATCATCGTATGCTCGACATTAGTTGCCCTGGTGTATATCCCGGAGTACTCCTATGGCCGATCTGTCACCCATACATGAAGGCCTTGGCCCCGTCCCGTGTGGAGCCCCCCTTACGGCACGGCTTAGTCAGTTATTTTCTTTTGTCAGAGTGGATTCGGACCGCCACTTCTCTGAAAGCATGGTTCTTGCCTCCCTCTCTCCTCCCTCCTTGGAGCTCGTCCATTCGTTGGGTGATCCCTTGCTCTCACGTTCGAGTGTTTGCTCGTCGTTTAGGCCGGTGAGTGACATTTTTGCTCATTGCAGTCACCTCCGGGGTTCTTCGCACCTGGGTAGTACCAGGACCCTTGTGCCCCGGACTGCACTGCCCGCCCTATGACCCAAAACTCAAAACGAGCCTTGCGACGAGACGCGGACATTCCTCATGCTGCGGTTCCCTCCGGTCCGTTCCCGGGTTGGGTTAGGGGAAGATCCGAGCGATTGCCTTCGCGGATCCAAACGTGCTCACAAGGCGCACAATAAGAATAAGACCAATAGAGACTTCATAAGAGACCATTTGAGCTGCAGATCGTAATGCTCCTAGAAAGGCATATTTCGAATATAGAGGACGTTCCCAACAATCCACGAGAATATCATACCCAACTATGAACCGTACGAGCACATCCTCTGTCACCCCCACCGCGCTTACGGCTCTATACCCCAACCCAACTTGCTCTGGCCCTGGGTCCTCCCGCATCTCTTCCTCGGTAAGCGGACCGTGGAAGCTGGGGGGTATCCGCTTGGGACTGATAGGAAACAGCATATCTTTTTTTTCCCTCCTGACCCCTAAAAAAAATATATAGTTGCAGTCCGGTCGCGTCGGAGACATCCTTATCAGATTTTGAGGCTTCGTCGTCCGGCTCCTCCAAAATTATGTTAGGATCGGCTGGCTCATCCTTATCATCCGAAAATAAAACAAAGACAAAACAGATTTGTTTCAATGACATATCTAATCAGACTGAAATTGATGTCGAAGACACGATCATTCACATAAATTTCTGCAGGCAGGAAGGGCGCGGAAGCTACCGTTTAACGAATGCAAGCAAGGTAGCTTTACTCTCCATCTAGCGTGCGTTGGCGGCAAGGAAAGAGGCATTGGAAAGACTAGACCATACACATTAATTAGTACAAGAAAGAGGCATTCGGGAAGCGACTAGTCGCTTCTGGCGAAGCTTAACAAAGGCCGACTACTACATAGAGACAACTACCAGTCATGAGCGATAGTGAAGCTGTCGCTTGACGGACGAAGCCGAACCGATACGATAGGCGGGCGAAGTGAGCGAGACCAAGACGGGCCAGACGTGGAGTGGCGAAGGGTACTATACGTATACGTGATTAGTAAGCGGTTCAAGACATCGAACGAAAAAGAAAAAAAGAACTATTGAACATTTCCTCAAATGACAAGTACCAAGGAGCAAGAAAACGTATGCGCAGGCGCAAGGGATGAGCGCTCAATCCGTTGCTTGTTCTTTCGGTAGCCTTCTTTCATTTCCGAATTTGCTTGCGAGCAGTCCTTGCATTAGTATGAGTTCGTTGACCGCGTAATGGCGATCCATCTTGATGACGAATTCCACGATAACGAGAAATAGAAATTAATCGTTCGATGTCTGCTCGTTCTCCCCTCTTCAATTCCCAATGAACAACATGATCTTGAGCTATCATTTGTTCAATTTGGTCGATCTGATACTTAGTTAACTCATGAATCTTGATGTTCCCACTGATACCTAATCGATAACGAAGCTGAATGGCTTTTTTCGGTCCAATTCCATCCATTTTTGTTGAGGCAATTCTTACTTGTTCATCGGGAAGTGATCTAGCTCCTGAGATATATGACATTCTTTATCCTTCTCTTTTCCTGGTCTTCTCGGCTGGAATCTACAATGGTTGTCTCCCGAACAAAAGAAAAGAACCATCTCTATCTCTTTCAATTCACTCTTCCCTTAATCATCATGATAGGAGGATCCTATCCTTTCCGAATCTGCCTTTCGCCTTTGACCCACGAACTCGAGTCGGACTCATTCACTGCTGACTTTTGAGTTTTGAGGATCGTTCGTTCTTCACTCTCTTGCTATTACCCGCAGGGAGCGCAGCAGTCTTCCCAGTCAAGCGCAGCTTCCGTTAGGTTTCGTTCAGGCTCGCTCTCGTTCTGAGGTGGATTCGAACCACTCTGTTAGGATTTGGAGTCCAACGCGCTAAGCAAAAGAGGATTTTCAGTCCTCTGCTCTAACCAGCCAGAACCAAAAAGGAGGAGATTGGGTGACTGAACACCCACACAATCTCTATTTGTAAAGTATCATGATCGTATCAAGATCTATTTAAATTCGGCTCAATTAGAAGAATAAAGAAGAATTACTTCATTTCGTAACTTATTTTTTATCTTTCTATTTTTCTTCTTTTTTATTTTATTTAGACCTTCTTTATATCTAGTTTTATCTACTTAATCTATGGTATCCACCGGCTTGGCTTGAACTCAAATTTGATCGCCTTCCATACTTCACAAGCTGCGGCTAGTTCAGGACTCCATTTGCAAGCTGCTTTGATAATTTCATTACCTTCACGAGCAAGATCGCGCCCTTCGTTACGAGCTTGTACACAGGCTTCTAAAGCCACACGATTAGCTGCTGCACCAGGTGCATTTCCCCAAGGATGTCCTAAAGTTCCTCCACCAAATTGTAATACGGAATCGTCTCCAAAGATTTCGGTCAGAGCTGGCATATGCCAAACATGAATACCCCCTGAAGCCACCGGTATAACACCTGGCATGGATACCCAGTCCTGAGTGAAAAAGATACCGCGAGAACGATCTTTTTCAATAAAATCATCGCGCAATAAATCAACAAAACCTAAAGTTATTTCGCGTTCCCCTTCTAACTTACCTACTACTGTACCGGCGTGGATATGATCTCCCCCCGACATACGCAATGCTTTAGCTAATACACGGAAATGCATACCATGATTTTTCTGTCTATCAATAACTGCATGCATTGCTCGGTGAATGTGAAGAAGTAGGCCGTTGTCGCGGCAATAATGAGCCAAAGTAGTATTTGCGCCTCCTGTTAAGTAGTCATGCATTACAATAGGAACCCCTAATTCCCTTGCAAATACAGCTCTCTTAATCATTTCTTCGCATCTGCAGTCGCATTCAAGTAATGCCCCTTGATTTCACCGGTTTCGGCTTGTGCTTTATAAATTGCTTCGGCACAAAAGACAAAACGGTCTCTCCAGCGCATAAATGGTTGTGAGTTTACGTTTTCATCATCTTTGGTAAAATCAAGTCCACCGCGTAGACACTCATAACACGCTCTACCGTAATTTTTTGCGGATAATCCCAATTTTGGTTTAATAGTACATCCCAATAAAGGACGACCATACTTGTTCAACTTATCCCTTTCAACTTGGATACCGTGAGGCGGACCTTGGAAAGTTTTTGAATAAGTAGGGGGAATTCGTAGATCCTCCAAACGTAGAGCGCGTAAGGCTTTGAAACCAAATACGTTACCCACAATGGAAGTAAACATGTTAGTAACAGAACCCTCTTCAAATAGGTCTAATGGATAAGCTACATAACAGATATATTGATCTGCCTCCCCAGGAACGGGCTCGATGTGATAGCATCGTCCTTTGTAACGATCAAGACTAGTAAGTCCATCAGTCCAAACAGTTGTCCATGTACCAGTAGAAGATTCCGCAGCTACTGCAGCCCCTGCTTCTTCAGGCGGAACCCCGGGCTGAGGAGTTACTCGGAATGCTGCCAAGATATCAGTATCCTTGGTTTCGTACTCCGGGGTGTAGTAAGTCAATTTAGAATCCTTAACACCAGCTTTAAATCCAACACTTGCTTTAGTTTCTGTTTGTGGTGACATAAGTCCCTCCCTACAACTCATGAATTAAGAATTCTCACAACGACAGGGTCTACTCGATATGGATTAGGCGTAAATGAAACCTTTGCCAAAATCTAAAAAAAAAAAGATATTCAATTAATATAATATCAACTCATTAAATAAAAAAAGGATAAAAGGTACTGTACGTAGGCGCTGCTCTATTGCCAAGGGTAAAGAGCTCTTTTATATATAGCGAAGACCTTCCATTTTCTACGTGAAAGCGTAATCTGTTTCCCGTGAGAGCTGGGACAAGAAAATCAAGTTATCCTGGCTACACTTTTAGTGAGTTTTATTCCCTCATATGCAAGAAGGGCAGGCGGGGACTAAACAACGGATAGAGGCTTCATGGGTGCTCTTTGAGGCTAGGAAGCAAGAGTGGTTTTTAAGGCAAGTAAGCTATAGAGATTTGACAAAGCACATCAACATTGAAGCTCTGGTGCGAGTGCACTAAGCAAAGGAAGAGGCAATACGGGTACACATACAGGCAGTATTTAGCCAGATGTAGCACCTTAATTGGCTCTGTTCCCAACCTTAGCGGCCTCCATCCAGATAAAGAAAGGATCCATGATGTGCATATGTGCCTTTTCAAAGAGCTAATGTCATACATAACACAAGACTTTAGTAGGCCCTACTACTAACCAAGGATTGCAATTTTGACCTTAATTTTGGCTGTTTCTGGATTTCTCTATCAATTAAAGCACTGGGCGGGCGGCTTAACAAAAGTAACGAAACTGGGATTACTTTTCATTTCAAAAGCTAACATAAAATAAGATCTGCCCAATCGAAGATGCAAGAATAAAAGAACCCGATGCTCATTCAAGAGAATGCTTTTTCACCTTACTAACTTGATTTTTCAACAATAGCCAACCAACGTGGATGTTACAACCCAACCTGATAAAGGGACCGAAATCTTATCTATAGTCATTTCGATTGGTTTTCCATCCCATCGCTTCCGGAGCTAAAAATATCTGATTTCTGGATTGAACAAGGTAGGGAAAGAAAGGCTCGCACATGAGATCTTAGAAAAAATGACGGCTAATGGATGCAAGCCGAATCATCTTTACAATATACTAACTAATTCAGATATATGGTGCCAAGGCAGGTAGAAGGATGCTTCGAAAGTACTTTCTCGCTTTTCCTAACAATGCGAGTGTTATCACGATTTCTAGTCACCATGGGATGAATAGGAGGTGGAGAAGGGGGAAGTAGAAGAGACAGGAGAAGTGGGGGAAGATGATTCAGTAGTAGGAGTAGTGAAAGGAGTAAGTACTTGGAGAGGGGATGAGGTTGAAGAAATGGAGCTGGTAATAGGAGAGACAGGAGAGGATAATTTAGCAAAGGGAGAGAAAAACTTGTTCATTGAACACCACATGTCGACTGATGTACATCCGGGCAGACACTTGTGTCCCGTGAGGAGAATAACCCAGAGAAACACAGGGTAACGATCTTGAAGCGATTTGTGTAAGGACGTAGACAAGCAAAGCATAAACAACCTATAACCTTCAAAAAGGTATAATCAGGAGGTCGAGAAGTGCTCGCATAATCAGTCCCGAATAGAATGGCCCTGGCTCCTTCCTATATTGTCCCCAATGAAGATCCTCTTTCTTTGAACTTGGTTTCGAAATCGAAAGCACTATACTATAAAGAAAGTCAATTTCTTGCTTATTGGAACTAATAAGGGATTGTTTTTAAGGAAGATAGCCTTAGCAAGTCAGTGAGACCGACAATGCTCCATGGACCAATCTTCTTCTGACTCAGCTTGTTATATTCACCGGCATAATATCTCTATCGGGCGGGGTAACACCACCCACCAAAAATCCCCTTCATGGGTTGCTAGTGGTGAAAACGGGCGAGGTGAACTTGATCTCAGGAAATCGAGCGTTGGAGGACGAATGTTACTCACCATTCACATACATAGTGCCTTTTAGGATTAGGATTCGGAACGTTGTTTCCGTAGAGGATTTCGCAGTGCCTGATACTAAGGTCATATACGCAGCAGTTGGATCCGAGGAGCAGTTTATCGAAGAAAGGGATCAGCCTGCTAAACAACAACATCTCATTTCCCATGATGAACACATTGAATCTGTTCAAGTAGATAATTCTGATTCGGATGAGGATGATCGTCTAATCGGACCCGCCCCTTCCTTTTTCTTTGTCGCTATTGCGAATCCGAGGATAGAACCTTTTTCTCGAAGTAGAGATGGGGCGCAATCGAAGTTGCCGTTGAAAACCTTACCGTTGTAGGATCTACTGCCGTCTACTACTATTATACTATACGAGAATTTCCACCTTGTTGAAGATCTGGTGGTGCTACCCGAAGACTTAAATGAATAGCCATCGCTGTTAAGAACAACCGATGCCTTATGTATGTGTATTGGATCCGCTCTTCTGTTAGCATGAACACATGAATGAGATTCTATTCCTCTTCCTTATTCTTCAAAAATAGAACCCCCCACCCTCACCTTTCTTAGGACTATCAAGCCTTCTCGAATTAGGTCTATGGGTACGAAGGCCTCTCCTCGAATTTGTTCTACGGTAGAAGCTTCTACCGTAGACCCGGATACAAATCTTTCACTCACTGAAAAGTGAAAACCAGTGATTATATCTTCCTGAAGACGGATGCGACGGGAAGAAGTGGCATTTAGAAGTGTTGCTGACTTGACATTTAGGTTTCGGCATAACAAAGCTTGCACTGTCTTTTCGCACTTAGGCGCACAGCGTGCCGTTGGTAATGATTCTACTACGGTGCTGCAAATTCGCAAGCTGACCCTAAGTAACCGTTGTTGTTCATTGGATTCCTCCGGAATGACTTCGTTAGGATTGAAGAATTGCTGCAATTCTTCCTGAATAGACTCGATTCTCCCGTCGAGAGTTTCTTTGAAAGTCTTACCTAAACTCTTCCGACTGAATATGAGAAAGCCTATAAAACAACGAGCTACTATCATTTCTTCATTATAGATTGAGATCTTCTTCGGACTTGATGCACAAATAGATGGAATAGCAGCAAATAGCATATTTATATCCTTCATATCCGTTGAACTCAATCTAGTCATCATCATAGAGTAACTATTTTATTTTATTTTATTTTTTCAGCTCTGCTCCCGAAAAGAGAAAGAGAAAGGGATACTTTTTTTTATTTTATGGTGGGCGTAGGTTTTTCCAAGGAAAGCCTTCAAATAAATTCTATTAGATACAATTGAAAATATTGATTCCAGCTCACAGCCTGATAGCGGGCTTAGCCCCATAAGAGGGATATAGAGTACTTCGATCAACATCTTCTAAGTAAGCCCAGAAATTCATGTTCTGATCCGGTCTTTCCTAAAGATATGGAAATTACAAACCAGTAGAGGTAGGTTACCAGGTCAATCCATGTAAAATAGGGTATTTTGACAAAGCAAGGAAATAAGCTAAACTTATTAGGATATTCTCCAAATACCATCTAGTAGGGTTTTTGCCCTGACTTCACTCTTGTGTGTACTACTTTTGGCTCGTAATAGGTCGGTCAAAACAAGTACTTTTGTTTGGGGCAAGGAGTAGGGGCTAGCTTGTAAGCCACGACTTAGTACTACGAGGATTCTGGCGGAGAAATGCGCAGCGGAAAAAGGGAGAAATGTTCTTTCCAATGAAGAAGGCCGCTAAGGTCAAAGAAAACATACACGCCAAGGTTCGCTTCTATAGATGTTCCTGCCTACAAATAATCGTTTTTGATTTAAGGGTGGCCGGTCAATCTCCATCTCTTTTATGGCAGATTCTTTTTTCGAGGACCTGGCGACAACTCTCTCTGGACGGTAGGGGAACCCCAGTGAAATCAGTAATCAACGCACTCCCACTCCTCTTGCTCCAATTCCCTCTCTTCCTGCTAAAGCTCCAACTTATCCAGACTGGTCAACAATTCTTCCTTTGTTCTCCTAATCTCTCTATTCACATTTGCACTCCACCCCTAAAACACTTTCTCATCTGTTGTAAATGTACTCAAAAGGCTTCCCCAATTCTCCTTTTAACAACAGTGCATGCCACCTCCATCCTCTGAATAAAGTCTTCTTGTTGAAACCATGATCTTTCAAACTTGAAAAACCCTTTGAACAGTTCAGTCTCACACTCCAGCAACAAAGGAACATGGTCTGAACCATATCTAGGAAGGGGCTGTCGCCACAGCATGGGTATACAACATTTAATCCCAGTCTATTGTAAAAAGGAATCTGTCTAACTTAGCAGCTGACACAGCATTGTTCCAAGTGAATTTGCGCCCTTGCAAAGGTAGCTCCATCAGCTCTATATCCTCAATCAGCCCAAACAATTCCTTGCTAACCCTAGCCTGGAATTTCACACCTATTTTCTCACTTCTGGACCAAGTCCTCAATTTACAGATAATCATGTTTTCTTGGTATCTATAATTATAGAGCATCTCAAAATTGTGATAGATTGCAGTCTTGATAATGCTAACATAGTATTGGTAATCTAACAAGCCTTTCGTATTTTGATGCCAGTCACAACAGTTTGACAGGACCCATTTATCCAAAAATAGTCAACTTGAGAGGACTTTTCAATCTCGAACTCAAACTGATGCGTAGCTATTATTTAGAGATGCTCTTACAGAATCCCATGCTACGGAATGAATCTAGTTACCATCCGATTTAGCTCCATAAATATGGACATGGACATGGCTTAAGGAAGCTAATTACTCGGGTTCAAGTAGTTCCGGCTAGAGAGATGGAGTAACTAAGCCCTAACGTTAGATCCATTATCTCACAGAGTGAAATTCAGACAATTCAACCCTTCCTGCGCGGGTGCCAGACATCGCCAAAATGAGTAAGTCTAAGTCGCCGAAGAGAGTATTTTTGGTCTCTCTCGCAAGCTCTGATAGTGAGACAACAAAGGAAAGAATCTTCAGGCTATTCGCTTCCCTCTTTCAGTGTAGCCGGGTAGCAGTATCGGCAATCCCACGAGCAGACGAATCAAATCAGGCCTATTCTTTTTCTATGTTCTTTTTTTGCTCTACCCATTTCTTCTCTTTACAAACGTGGAAGCCTTTTTACGTGCACAAGTCCAGAACGAATTTCGACTCGTCCCTCTCTTGAGACGAGGACTTAAGTTCATTTTATCTTCTTCTCAATCTCCGTTCTTCTTTAATTAAATACGATCTTGAGAAAACCATGCGCGGCGATGCGAAAGATGAGAAAGAAATTGGCATGTCCTGGATCTACCACTTTGGACTTCCTTTTTCGTACTCTTCTTTCATACTCCTTACCAGAACGCTTTTCCTGGTTCAGAAGAATAAGATACTGAAATTGTGGCTTACATATGGAAAATGCCTTCGTCTTGAAGCTACCAATGCACACCACGGTGAAATCATTGTCAATTAATTGTTAGATTCCCCATATCACCCATAGCCACCCAAATCTTTTTTTTGCCTCAAACTCTGCTGCCCTATCACTCCTCGATAAGTGTACTTACTCAGGTTGTGCACTTGGCTGAGCGAGATCTTCCCCTTTGGCATGAGAACCGCCTACCTACGCTAACGTAACTAATGCAGATGGCGGAAGTTAGTAGTTCTCCTATCGTAGTATTAGACGTATTTATCACGTGTAGACCTTAAGACCTTCTCAGTTCTGCAGGAAGGATATTTATATATATACCATTCCATATTAAAGTAAGACGGATAGGGCATATTTTACTAGGAAGCAAGCAAAGCTAGTCCCTCCATACCAGCTAGCAGTCTTGTTTAGGGAGTCTCCTTCTTTACTGAGTAAGGTTCCCGGGTGCCTATGCGATTATTAAGGCAGGGTGCTACTGTACCAGTAGTAGAGTGGGTTGAATCAAATCGTTTGTCTAGAGAGGGTATAGCGATAACCAAAGCTGACTGTACTAGAAACTTGAGATCCTGTATAGGCAACAGGCCTTAGAATAGTGTATTGAACTACAGGACAGGAACAACCTATAAACAAGCGAATTCAGCCTTTAGATAAAGACAATTGGAAAAGAAGTCGAATCAAACCTAAGGCCTTTGTGGCATCGGTACACTCCCCGCAGTTTCAACGTAGGGGGCCACTACGGGTAGGAGCTCGCTAAATTCGGCCCAGGAGGAGACACTTCGGGAGTGGGTCCCCACGGACTTCCCCGTACAAAAAGAGAAATGGGAACGAGGTGTTCTGTTCTTTGCTGTGATTCTTGGCCGTTCAAGAATCACTGTTTTCGTGCTAGCTCTCGGCCTCCTCATTATAGTCCTCCTAAAATCCAAGGCATTTCGTCGGAATACATCCTGTCTTTTCACCTTTGTAGTCCTATGCATAGTCAGTACTATAGCCCCAATCATAGCTACTAATAAAATCAAACTAGAAACCAAAAACCAGACGGAATAGTAGGTATAAAGTAAATTGCCCAATGTTTCCAAATTAGTCCAACTTCGTACCTTTCCGGCATAAACCGTATATCCCAGGGAGGTCGTATTTCTTTGGGTTGGTAGTAATGGAATGGTTTCATTATCTAAAATGAAGAACATTTCCCACCAAAAGATCAGTCCAATAATACCACTCACTGGTAAATAGCGCAATACTTCTTCGTGAATCTCCGCTATTTGAATATTGAACATCATAACCACGAATAGGAATGAAACGGCAATAGCTCCTATATGAACTACTGGGAAGATCATAGCGGAGAAGTCGAGACCTAACAAAATAAGTAAACCAGAAGTGTCGCAAAAGACTAGGATGGGAAACAAAACGGAATGTACCGGATTTTTAGCACGTACAACCATCAAACCAGAGACCAAAGCAGGGCTCGACAAAACAGAAAGTATCATGGTACGTCGTCCTTCCTTGAAATGGAACTTGAATGCTGGAGCAAGAAGACGCATTCAAGTCGATCTATTACGACCAGCGCGGTTGTTCGTATTTCATTTTCTTCTTCCAAGCCGACGCTCTTCTTATAAAAGAAAGCACTCACTGAATTACTTACTGAATCTCGTCTTTCTCTCGACGCCGAGAATTTTTTACGTGTCCGGGTCGATCAGAGGTTCGGCTTGCTTCTCCCCCACCCTCGCCTATGAAATGGATATTGTTGTTTTAAGATCAGGATTGTGACAGAAGTCGTCGGCACGGACCTTTCCAGATCCTGGCAGAAAGATTTCCTCCGCTAACGGCTCTGGTTGAGACCTCCTTTTCAGTCCGATGCGTTTGAGCAGTAGTCGTTCCCATCCTCTTGATTTCCGAGTCTCGTGAAAGAAATCCAATGCGAAAAAGACAGCAACAACCTTCTGATAGTTAGGAAAAAAAGGCAATCCATGTGGAGCCCTTCCTCTTTCGCTTGTTTTGGCTGTGAGTTCTTCTATTGAATCTGTTCAATTTGGAATTTGAATGTCTTAACTGATTAGTACATGTGCATGAGTGACACGAGTTAGTACAGGAAAAGAAAAAGCTGTACCAGTCATGAGTAGTAAAGCTGTACCAGTCTTGACATGTGTTAGTGCACGAAAAGCCTAAGCCACGTCCAATCTTGTTTCATTTCTTTTCAAGGTTTATAAAAAGCTAATCCAGGTTCCTTTATACCTAATATGACATTTTTGGAAGCTTAAATGATTGCGCGCCACAAATTCATATTTTAGAAGGTTGATTTGGCCTACTTTTTACCTTTATTCCTCTAGTTTCTGTGAGACTTGGTTCATACAAGTTTGATACAATATGATAATAGGCTGTATAGGTCAGTTTGAACTTTCTTTGAACCAGCTAATTTGCAATTTTTTGATTCTTCATACTGGCATGCCTGACTTGAATTATGCTTAATTAGCACTCATCGAGTTTGAGCTTTCTTGAAGTTTCAATAAGTGCTGTTCAGGCTTGAGACTGACAAGAGTCAACGTGAACGTGTTACTGCCCCCGCGGGTCGACATGAGCTTCTCTTTGCTAGTTCAAGTCGACAGGAGCCGGCCAATGGCTAGAACAAGTCAGTTCAAGCTGCTTCGCACTACCGTTGCTAACGGATTCAAGTTGTCTGCAGTCGACACAAGCTTGCCGCTGCTGCCGCAAATCAACTCAAGCTTCTACCCTATGAAACAAGTCAACTTGAGGTTGCCCATCACTACTTAATCCGCTACCTCAAATCAACTCCAGCTCCTCGTTCCATCATGAAAGAGTAAAGCCCCAAAATGGGTACACAGCTAAACATGAGAGCAAGCAGACTCTTATACGTGTAACTAAGCCTTAAAAATGGGGGTGTGCATGTAACATAGCCGTCATAGAGCGGGTTCCCTTGTAAATATGCCCAGACCAGCGCCTCTTTGTTCTACATGGCATCTCGATTCTCCACTACATGACCCAGACCAGGGCTTGTAAACTGGAAGGTAGTATCAACCAATATAAAATTACTGGAGTTATATTTGAACAGGTTGACGAGATAAAATAATTCAAATGAAGAGATAAGCAGATGAGGAGATACGATGATTCAAAGGAGAAGTACATGATCTGCATGCAGGACGCAAACCAACCTGAGGCCTGAGCGAAAGGATCACGTCTCTGCTGTTTTGTTACGAATAGATGTACAAGCAGCATGCTGCTTAAAATTCCCTGAGTCCAAGTAGCTCACGTTTCCATATCAGGACCCACACGTCATGGGAAGTTGATATGGTTTACGGCTGCCATCCTAAGCAAGGTAATTAACGGATTATGTTCCCTGCAAGCCAGGGAGATTCGGCAGTTAGCATGGGGAGCTAGGTAAGGAGCAATCCACGCCAGGGTCTACATATAGCTAAGCCAAAAGACTTATCAGGCGAGCGTACGGAAGAACAACAGAGAGAGCCTTTGTTCCCATCTACTGTGCGCACATGCATATTAGTTCAACCTCTCACCAAGTCCTATACTCTAGTACATCTAGTAAGTGTGAGAGATTAGATTAATCTACTGTTCTTGAAAGGTGACATCGGGATCGATCTCGGTGGTGGTGGCGTTGTAACACCGAATCGATTTCCAACTTGTATAGGCACTCAGCTGCCTACCCAGGTGGGCGAAAGCAGACTTTGGTGAGTTAATCCGAGCAAGGTGAGTGGTCGGCGGAGACGTAGGACTGGTGGTCCGAACTCCGCCCGTCAAATGCGAGGCGCGAAGTGTTTCAGAAAGACTTTGTCCCCTTTTTCCGTTATGCGATAAATCCACTATATTACGATCAACCATTGATTGGTTTGCGGGTTCTTAATTCCGGATACCGCCGCAGATCAAATAGAATAGATCTCTTGCGGTGACATGACAATTAGAATATATAAATTATTTGAATGCGAACTTCTCGTTCTAAGCGTTGAAAGGGGTGAGGGCTGGCTTACTGTGATCTTGAAGCCCTTGCTAGGAGCTAGTCGGTACGGCTCACTATTAAAGAAGGTTCTGGCATGCTTCGACTTATCCCACTGCCCGCTGATATGTACATGGCAATAGAAGACTATACCCACTTTTTCGGGGAAGGTTTTCAAAAGCGCTTCATTGTGTGACGAGTTTAGACGAGTAAATAGGCAGGCCGAAGGCGGCTTACTAAGTGAGAAGGCTCCAAGCAGCCTAATAACGCATTAGAAGGGAGCTTGCTGCTTTGCAACCTAAGCGGTATAGCTAAGCTTACTCATCAAGGGCCGATAGATAGAGCAGCTCTTGTTGCTAATGGAGAAAGATTGGAGTGAAGTTTAGTATGCTTTCTAAGATAAGAGGAGGAAAAGAATGAAGGTGTGGGCGGGAAGGAGGAGGCAAGGCCCCCTCAATGTGTATTCGACTACTCATTACGGAACCACCGATTGATCCGATTAGACTTCCCGCGGGGTAGCACGGGGAACTTGCTGAATCAACTCCTTGGAATCGGAGGCCTGACTGAGGGTCAATCCTATGGTAACCTCAACCTAGGAATGCCTGTTTCACTTCCTTGACAGAGCCAACTGAGATGCTCTGTCTCGATGTTGACCTAACATGGATTGATTAGAAATTCTGAAGGGTCTCATCCTGATCTCGCAAAGGATCAGCAATAGCTGTGTGTACTCGAGGACTCTTAGGGAAAGAAAAGCACTTTTCTCTCTCAGCAGTTAGACCGGCTATGGGCGGGTTGGTTATATACTGCGCCTTCCTTCTTTCGAACCTTTTGGTATGTATTGCCCCCTAACTATAGATCAGATCCACCGGACCAGAAACTCAATTCCGCACTGCTGCTGAGTCGTCGGACTTATCCACCTCAGGGATTCGTGGAATTTCCGTTTTTGAATTGCGTTGGGGGAAATCTACCAAAGCTAGGCAGATAGATAGACTCCTTTCCCGCTGCTAAGGGAGAGCAAGAAACTAAATCACATGATTTTTCACCAGCGCCCTTTTTTTTGCGGGTACTAAGAGTCCTCTCACTACCAACCAGCAGACATCATCATCTGGCTGGGTCTTGCCGGTATCAACAACGAGAAAGAAGAACCAAATGGAAACAGCAACTAACTATGGCTCTTGGCCCAGACAACGTCCTAGGCGTAGGGGAGATCAAAACAAGAAGTCACGCCTAGACGACGACGCCCGTCCTGGGCTGCAGTAAGTAGATCGAGAGGTCGTTCCGCCCCTTGTCCCCGAAGATGGGTAATATGTTCTCATACAATGTTGCTCCAACTTTTTTCTAGAGGGCCTAGCTGGCGAGCGATCCCAGTCCGCGGCAGAGAACAAGACAGCAAGCGAGCGTACCTTTGTTCGCTTCTTTTCCACCAAGCACAGAAGTTTAAGGAGAACTGTAGGTCGGTGGCTACCTAAGGAAACTCCGATTCGATCCGCCCCCCGGCTGGGAGGCATCTACCTCATCCCGATCACAAGGAGAGGTTCACCATGATGGGGGGGTCAGGTACTTGAATTCTTGTCGTTCCGGAAAGAATTCAATGCATAGGGGACCATCCTTTTTTTTGCGGCATGCTCTCTGATTTACGGATTCGCAGGGGGCCGAGGGCCAACCTTAGTTGACTGACAATGACAAAGGCTTGCGAAACAAAGTAGCGCCTTTGAAATGGAATCTTAATTAAGTAGTCGTCTATCAGTGGTGCGAAGCAGCTTTGCCCCGGGGAGCGAAAGGTTATACCTTTGTAAGCGAACAGCGGTTCTTCTATGTAGGGTATTCCTCCTTTACTCTCTTAATTAACGTCGAGCTAAGTGACTTTGTGTAGCGTAGTAGAATGAAGGCTACGTACGCACCGACACTCTCTTATCCCTAAGCCTCTTCTCTAACTCGCTCGCCTACAAAAAATAGTAGGCGAGGCTAGGCAAACTCAGCCGCTGACTTTGACTGTACTGTAGTAGACTTTCGTCGCCTTTTCTTTTATAACCCTTTCTCATGTTCTTTCATTCATCAAGTAGGCGAACCGTCAGGTCCTTAGTAGCGTTGACAAAGAAGAAGAGCCGGTGAAAAAAAAGAAAGCTAGAATTTCCAATAGTGAGACCAGCTTGACAAGCTACCTTTCCTCTTGATCTGGGGTGCGAAGATCATTTTTTATGACTTCCACTTCTCGATTCCGGCCCGGAAAAGTGACCGACCCCTTGATGAATGAAAGAAAGGGTTTATGAGCCCTAGCCCTGTAAGCCCACACCTGTGTAGAGTAGATCGTTCAACACCTGCGGCACAAACCCATTTTTGACCAATTGGTCCGTATATCATAGGCGACCGAACGGCCGCCCCCCGTCTTACTAGACCAACCTGCTATAATTATTCCATAAACACCTAGCGAAGATATGGCAAACAAATAAAGTAGCCCTATGTTCGGATCTGACAATACCATACCATAATCAAAAGGTACAACGGCCCAAGCGACCAGACTTAACATAAATGTAGCCACTGGAGCCATTCTAAAAAGGGAGAAATTAGCACTACTTGGTGAAATAGGTTCTTTTAGAATCAATTTAAAACCATCTGCTAGAGGTTGTAACAATCCGAACGATCCCACTACATCAGGACCCTTTCGACGTTGCACAAAAGCCATTACTTTACGTTCAGCTAGCACTAAAAAGGCTACTCCTAGTAGAAGTGGTAGAATTAAACAAAGTATTTCCGCTGGAACAGCTATGTACGTTTTCGATTTTCTATTCACTCATGATCTCTTAATGGTCGACCCGATCAAACTATTTCACTTATGATCTGGCCTGGTTGACCCAATCATGATATTGAAGGATGGGACCTTTTCTCGAGAAACTCCGGATCCCGAGAAGTTTTGAAGATGGTGCTCCTGTTACGTTACTTCGAATGGAATCCTCACTTGACTAAGCATAAGCGAAAAACGTGGCTGAGAGTAAGCAATCCCCTTTCCTAGTGGTTGAGTCATGATCAGAAATATTGCGAAAGAAAGTGAAATGTCCTATCGTCGTCCCAATTTGGGTAATCCACGATGTCTTCATTTTATGTACCCATCTTTACTCGTTTTCGGTGTATCGATAGTTCGTTGTACTACACTTTGAACTAACCTAGAGTAGAGGCCGTGCTTAGGAAAAAATCGATATCAGTGAAGTAATCCCGGAACTCTAGAAATCGTGAAGAATTTCTTCCATTTTGTTCAATATCGCGAATATAGCGGAAAAGGGCCCCCTCTAGAACATTCCTTTGAATGGAATTGTTCATTGGGTTCGACTTGTTGTTCGAAAAAATCGAAAGCAGTCTCTCGTATGTTATTGTAAGGTGATTCATTCATAATATTTATTATGTGCGGTTTCAAGATGCTCAAAAAGTATATTTTGTAATCGGCTTTTGAGCTCCATTATGTGTACTTCATCAATTTAGGAATTATGGACTTGGCGGTAGTGGTCAATACTAACTGCACCGTCTAAATGCTCCCTGACCAAGTTAGCGTACTCGCCAGGGTTGAGTTGAGGGGGCAGCCCGTGCGCTAATTGGGCTTCGAGGTTGGCTATACGCGAAAAAAGCTCGCTTTCTACTGAGGCCTGTTCTGTCCTAAACAGTTCCTGAATGTTATTTGTTTCATAGGAAGATTCCAAAAGCACATTGATGCCGAAAGAATCTTCGGAACCGGTGGAGAGGCTATTCTGATTGAAGGCTAGACAAATAACATGACTGAGGTATGTAAATCAAACCAGTGAAATAGCTTTATAATATTAGATAGATATAGAATATAAAAAGCAAAAGCCTGATAATGGGTTTCAAAAGAAGAAAAGAAAAAAACAAAATTCTAGCTTTCTTTTTTTTTTGTGCGTGCTTTTCGCCTGCCTTCCCGACCACGGATAGGCTACGGGGCTTTGCACTTCGGCCCCTGTGAATACCACATCAAGGTGACAGGATTCGAACCTATGGCCCTCTGTACCCAAAACAGATGCGCTGACCAGACTGCGCTACACCTCGTCTCCCCCCCGGAACATATGGTATGGATCTACCCGATCGAAAAAGACTCGAACCGCAGTCGCCCACCCCGCGGCACAGGGAGGCGAGAACCACCGCTTTTAGGAAATAAGCCTACAATTTGATTCTCGTCTCGTTTCACTTGCATTTTCTTTCGTTCAGTCTCGTTCTGAGAGTGGAATCGAACCACTCACTCCGTTTGGATTTAGAGTCCAAAGGGCCCAGCCAGCGAAAGAGGATTTACAGTCCCACGCCAGCAGCCTGCCAGAACCTTTTTCTTGCTTTATTTTTATACGATTTTTTGAGCAACTAGCGCGAAAGCCGTTGCGCTAACGCGCATCCTCTTGCTTGGATTCAAAAAGAAAAAGAAGGTTGATTGGAACTGAAAAGAACAAACAGGCAGGCATGCTTTCAATCTGTTGGCTAGAATTTGAGAAATGCACTTGTCAAGAGTACTCTAACAATCGACGTCTCCCATCTTCTCAGGATTAAGCACTTTAGCTATCTATTATGGAAATTGTCCGCTATCCGCACCTTACTCTTACTTTACTATTACGGATTTGGAAGTGGGAAAGCCAACCTGGGCTTTTGAAGATCACTCTTGCCCGTTCCGTTCATAATTGCTTAGCTTAAAAGGAGAAGTCCAAATAGTGGCTGCGGAAAAGTCAATTCTATCATTTTTCGAAAGTTCGAGAAAGGTCATGCACGAAAAGAAAGAATCAAGGAAAGAACTTACTTTGATACGAAAGAAAGACTGAATCTGACTATCCCAATTCAGAAAGACGGAAATTGCCGGTTGGGTTAGTCCAACCAAGAAAGAAATGGGATTCTTTGGGCCAACGCGCAAGCTATTCTTGAGGGTGCTGAAAGAGCCATTTTTCTTGGTGCAGCTGTTTAGCGGGTCTACAGTTCATTCTTTCTGCTGATCAGAAACCCTATTTCTTGAACTTTGACCGTGAAAAAGCGATGAGGCTTCTAGAGGCGCAAAAACGCAAAGGCAAATAGGAACATTAGGACCTCCAAGACACGAGTCGAGTCACTAGAGGTACACAGGAAGAAGAGGAAAGCCCTTCCTCAGCAGAGGGGGTGAGACCGGCACCACAATGGTGGCAAGGAAAGAACGGGCAGGTAAAGGCGGAGAGCCCCACCAAACAAGGAAGAAAGCTAGCCTCGGAATAGAGGTTTTCTTTTGCCTGTCAAGGATCGGCGGCATATGAAGCTGAAAGATTAGTTGCTAAAGCCTCTCCCGTCCCATTTCCAGTTGTCCTAAGGTAATCCCTTACAGTTGGGAATGCTAAGGTAATAAACTCCATTTGCAGTTGTGCCTAACGGACTTACCTTTCCGTTGTAAATAAGTGGCTCAGTTGGTACGTAAGAGAGCTTAGTTGGCAACGTGCTGCAAGGGAAAGCAGTTGTCGGAGTTCATTAATCCAGCCATTGTCCTTAAGTGCTTGCCAATGGATGGTCCTTCTTTCCCTTCCGATACATAAAAACGATTTCTTTGCCTTCTCACTAGTGGTCTCAATCCTTGACTCCAGTATGTATCTCATATCAGGTGCGTTACTCCTTTTTATAGATAGATGCGTCTGGAGACTGATAACGCTTGTGATCTCTTTCTTTTTCTATTGGTTAAGGAATGCCAATAATGAAATAACTGATAGAGCTGCTAATGGATTTCATGTCCTTCTTGATCTCCATTCTCATTGGACGTTTTGACTTAGTAGCTATGTGATTTTTCACTTTGATCCGCGTACTTGATTTCTTCTTTCACTACTTCCTTTCGTCTCTCTTCTTTGGGCCCTGTATTGGGAACCATTCTTTTCCCGGTTCCCATTAGAATAGCATTCCTTCCATTCTGCCAACCAACCATATCTCTTATCCCTAGCTCGGCTCTTTTAGAACCAATTTCCATCTTTCCACTGACAGCTGCGAAGAGCTCCCCTTCACTAGGGCCAACATCCCAGAGGCTATGCTATTTGTTCAACTCTCTCGCGCGGGGCGAATAAAGCTTTTTCAAAAAGAAAAGAATAGACAAATCAAAAATCAAACTAGCTATGGGCATTAGGTATAATAGAAAGGAAGCTTGGAATGTTCAATCAAAGAAATTCAAAAAAATACTTAGGCAGAAGCGCCGATTCTAACCTTTCTTTATTAGGAGGCTCGGGAAAACTGGGCTTTCTGATAACTAATCACTGGAAGCACCCGATTCTCTCTACTCTGCACTTGGCCGGGATACCGAACTTAGGTGGGAACTTTTGCTATTGTTCAGTGAAGATTTTCTATTTATTTGATGAGTCTAGGAACCTATAGTATAGATAGTTTCTTTTTTTAGTGAAAAGTCCGTGTCATTCTTTCTTTTTCTTACTAGGTTGTTTATCGAATCAGAGTCTTTCTCTTTGTAAGCTACTGGTTCAGATCATGATAGGAAGGGCGGCCTTTGTCTTGTTCATTTAGTGAATACTCAATAGCTGCCTGCTTTTGGTACTTAGCCCTAGCTTAGGAAATTGCCCCGGCTTTCGATGCCGACTATTTCAGAAACAGAAGCGGATGGATGGTGCTCTTTCGTAACTGACGACCTGCCTCCTCCTTCCTTGCCCGCCTCAGCGGAAATCTTCCTTATCTTAGAAAGAGTAAAGAAAAAGGCACCTAATCAACTGAAGCAGATGCAGGATCCCTCGAAAAAAGTGAAGTGAACTAGCCAGGTAGAACAGTAAGGTTAGGAAAAGACTCTTTCATGTCAAGGTGAACATAGACAGACAAGGTTAGTTTGTTTTCCTTAATTCTAAGAGAGAAGACTCGTTGCTGGAACCGAGAGCACTAGCGATTACTTTCTTTCAGACCTTCAGCCGAGAAATTCCATACCTTCCACCGACTTCTTTTGTGTGTGGCCAGAACGTGATGCTTTCCAATGCCGAGTACTTTTCTTCACAATGTATGAAGCCCGTAAAACCGAAATCGATCCAAATCCACGACCTTGACGATTGAGGAAAAAGGGTATGTATTATTATGGTGTGAGCCTTCTTTCTTTATTAAACTTACTGGCTTGGAGGCATTCCCTTCGAGGGTGGCCTTCACTCGGGCTAGACCTCGTTCCGGTCTTACCCTCCCTCGAGTCCGATCTCGGGAGGGCGCTTTGGCAGGTCCTGTTTCCCTGTTGACTCGCTCTTTCCTGACCTTCTAAGTGAGTTCTAGCTTGAGCTGGCATAGTTTGTTCCCTTACTTTAGCTTGTAGGGGACGGTGGAGAATCCATACGGAATGGACGAGGAATTGAGGTAGGGAAAGGAAAGGTAACACCCAAAGCATCAAATACTCATACATCTTTGTATCCCAGATAAAAAGGAATGCTTGGCTATCCTGCTAGCTGTTGAGTAAGATATCCCGAAGGGAGTACAAAAATAGGATCTTAGTCATATGCACTTATCTTTACCTGGCGAGGTAGACTTTTTTAGAAATGGGAGGGAGCTCCCTATCTTTACAATTTCCTTAATGCGCATGAATAAGAGATTACAGTATCTGATTCTGAACTAACTGATCGGCGGATCGGCGATCTCAAGTAAAGTAGTTGTTCCAGGTAAAAACAAACATACATCTTATAGCCGCAGGCGTTTCCTTCCATCGCAATAGCCACCCACTCAGTCTATCAACGCAGTCATTAGTATGTGTTCATGACGGAAGAGGATCTTTCCCAAGGGAAGCTGAAACAAAGTATCACCTGTCTCTATCTTCTTTGCTTCTTTTTATTGCGTTTAACAAGTCATTCGTAAGTGCTTATATAACAATTCACTGCAGGTGTTGGTCAATCTATATAGTGTGAAGAGAAGATACCTTTCTCTTCCTACTGTCTACTTCCCTATTCGGCATCTATTCTCGAGCAAGGAGGAAGAATCGAACCAACCTTTGGAGAAGGGCAATGAACTCTTCTCTGGCAACTCAACGGCATCAACACGGCCAGCACTCTTGATCAACTTCCCATTCTTATCTCGGGCCATCATCATCCCCATTGAATCCACTTCTCCCATGCCTCAGAACTATTGAAATCGGTTTCAGTCCCATATCAGTTTATCCATTGGTAATTCTAAAGCTTCACCATTTCCTAAGCTAGTCTATCTGAGGTTTTCTTTGCAACTTAGTTACTTTACCAGCCTCGACTGACCCGGATTATCACAATCGCAACCCTAACCTAGCGAAGGCTAGGGCCTATCTAGTTTAGTCAGTACTTTATCTAGTTTAGTTAGTACTTTAGAGTTTAGGGTGTCTTCTCTTCCTTATGGGAATTCACTACTTATTTGATTGTTCTTGGAATTCTTATGGGCATATTTCCACAAGACTACGCTACCTTTCTTCTAGGATCTGCAGTTCAGGTTTAGGCTTTCATGGCTCTTTCTTTCGCTTGTTCCACGTTGCCATGGGTATCGAAACCCTGATACTCCCATCACTTGTCAATGAGACAACCAATCCTAGAACAATTAACCTACCTTTTCTCTGGCCTTGTGGCCTATTCAATCTTGTTATTTAAGTACATGAGAACTTCAGTTGTAGAGGGCTAAAAGCGAGTTACTCCCCTCTACCATCAAAGGGTTAAAGATTAGTTGACACTAAACCAGACATAGCTCAGAGTTCTTTCTGTCTTAGGAACACTGCAGAAACACTGCTTTGAAGTAGTAGATTAGGGGATAAGAAAAGAAAAAGGCGAGTGAGAGTCTCGTTTTCAAATGAATAAAGAATTCCGAGTGAAAAGTAATTTCTCATTTACTTTCGTTCCCTCTTTTGATTCCATCAATTGCTTGATTTAGAATTGACATTGCATCAAGCGAAAGGGAACTCAGCCTGCCTACCCTATACAGTTGGTCAATAAGCTACCTCCCCTCCTCGATGACTAGGGGAGGGGGGTTCGCCCTACATTCAAAAAAGCCTTTTCTAGCTTAGAAATGCCAATCCTATCTTTGCTTTAAGCTTCAACTGGGCTTAGAGCTTTCTTAAAAAACTCTGACATGGAATTTTCCTCTCAATGGTATTCTAATTCGACTCCTTCACCCTTGACCGAACCTCTTCTCTTGACCAGACTTCAATCCGGACTGTTGAGGCAGGAACTTATCTAACCCATTACGATTTCCTTGTCCTGGAAGAGAAAGAATGTCTCGCTATAGGACCTTGCTCTATCCCCAAGGATAGACATTTCTTCTTTTCCTCAGATTCTAGTTCTCCTAAGCTCCGTAGAAGAAGCCTATGGTTGACAAGCAATTCCATTATACTCCTTAGTTAGACTCCTCGTCCTATTCCAATCACTAAAGGAATACATAACCTAAGACAGATAGATGATAGTCGTCCCAAGCAACAAACTCCTAGCCGCCTATTGGTTGATACTCTTTGTGAATATGTCAAAAGTACACCTACTTTAACTCATTCTTTCTTTACTTCATAAACTAATATGACAGATTCTAGGTGAGTGCTGGTAGACTTGACCCCAATCAATGATCTCCACTGTACCTATGCCAATGCCTATATGTACTCATCTGTGGTCCTATGTTTACTTTCCCTATATTCCAGCCAGAAGGCAATAAGCTTCTTACATTCATTAACTCTTCCCTCAGAAAGAAAAGATATGAGAGTTGCTTATCAAGTAGTACCACCTGAGTAAGAAAGGAATAGATTTCCGCAAATAGAGAATCTAAGTTAGAGTATAGTTGAGGAAGCTGACCCACATTTGCTCATGTCTCATGTAGAGTTAGAAGAAAGTAGAGCCCTGGTGGATTTGCACTAGTAGATTGATTAGCAAGCAGCACGAGCAGAAAGAGGACCCCAGCCCCAGACTCAGTGAATCTCTGAGAGCAACACGCCTACCTCTTGGTTGTGCGCATCGCATCTAGTTAAGTGAGTTAATCGACGCTAGCTAGCGTTATTCCTTTCTTTGATTCTCCGCTACCCACCAAGGTAGAAGACTGCTTGATCCGCAAAAGAAGTATGCTTTATTTGCTTATAGAACAAAAGTATACGCTTGGGAAAGATAGACATCATATGGAATAGGGCATTCAGCAGTTTGAAGAGGTAGCCTTTTTCAGTAGCTGTCTTGTAAGCAAGCGCCATACGTTCAATCTATACTGGCGAGAGTCTTTCCTCTTATAATACAAAGCCTGAGCGCGTTGCATGACTTAATGCCAGCTCTTTATCATACATCTTCTGTAGAACCAAAAAATTTAAGGGATATGTGTTAGCACAGTATTTTTGTTCGTGCTCTGCACCACGTTTTTCCTGTATACCGGCAGCTAGCATCCCATCAGTAACCTACGGGCGATATTTCTTGAGGGGGGCTGGCCATGGTTTTTTAACCCACCCTTCCATTCAGATCCCAATCAGGGGGAGAGACGGGTTCAGCGAGCCCAATCTTACCGACGGTGAAACCTTAGCCCCCACATTTACTACATTTCTTTTTGGAGTGAAGCTAGCTACCATCCTAGTCAGAGGGAGTCAGAGGGAGAGGTCCTTTGCTTTGAACTGCCTTTACTCGGCTTCCGTTCAAAGATTCGTATCTGTTTTTCCGAACCAAATGATCAGATCGAACTCAGGTATTCGTTCCTGAACTATGCTCCCCAAGGGTTAAAGCAACTCGAATCTCTCTCCTTTCCTCAAAGGAATCGTTACGAGCAGAAAACTTGGAAGAAAAGTACTGTACCAAACACAGTAGCGGCGTATTTAGCTACCTTAGAACCGTTACTCCACCGAGGAGCCGTTTATCCGACGCAAGACTAGCGCAATCCTTTTTTTTCCAATGGCAAAATCCGAAACAATAGGTGTCTTCGGCCGATCAATTGGAGCCGAATCCCGTAGAGTAATCCGTTTTCGTAGCAAGGAAGGAGCCCTAAGCTAGGTAGCTGTTCTTGGGATTTCCGTTCTTGGGATTACCGGTGCCCAGGAAAGAATGGATAAAGCAATGCCGGTACTAAATTGATCAAACATGATGGTGATCTGCTACCCACCTACTCTAATAGAAGCACTACAGGGGTATCAACTATTGAAACAAATACTCAAACCAACTATTCAAATAGCAGGCTTTATCTTTTAAAACAAGCAGGATTCCAGGAATTGGGAAGAAAAGAAAGAATCAAGGAAAGATCTTTCTCTTGAACTATAAACTAGAGGCAGACTTTCTCTCCTTCAATAGGAGAAGATGCTGGTCTAGCTTTTACTTCGGCGCCTACTTCCTTACACTACCACAATAGGAATCTTTGTGTTCAAATAATGGAGACGGATTCAATACTCAATAGTTAGAGGGATGGAAAGCTAGCTATATTGGCTTAGACGGCCCGCCCCAGTACTGTCTTCCTTCTTCGTTTTTGAGGACCGAACATCGCTCGTAGTATTTACGAATGAATGTCGACCGGTTGAAAAAAAGAGTTCATTATTGGACCTCCGTGCTCAAATTCTACTTGCTTCTTGGGAACGAGTTACTGGCTTTTTACGGTTAGCGTATGAAGATGCTCGCAGGCTGATCAATAGAAAACAAATGGCTGGCTTACTGGATGGATTGACGGATCGGAGGGAATTGAATGACAAGGTAGGAATGAAGAACAATGCCCGGGTCGGTGAAGACCGGTCTCAGAATTCCAGAAAAGGACTCCCTCTGTCCGATGGTGCGTCATCCTTGTCGTATCGACTTGGGCGTAGCGTAGATCTGGTAACAACCCAGTAAGCCCTATTATTATATAGAAAATGGCAATGACAATGGCACAAGGCTTCGCCCTTTTCTCTACAAGATCTACCCAAATATAGGCAGGAGTTATTTCGCCAAGCAAAGCAGTGTGTTCTGAAGGTAAAGAAAGACGGTAAAGCCCATTAAAAAGAGTGCCACGCAGAAGCACCTCCTGTTTCACTCGATCTTTAACCAAACAACAAGAAGAGGTGAATTCCACTGGTTTAGCATTGCATTATCCTTGACCGATTGAACAACGCTCAACAAGTTATTGGTAATACCGGGCACATACATGGAGAATGTTGGTAAGAGAGAGTCTGAACCGGTGTCTGAATAAGAGATGAACCAGAGTGGAGAATTTCAAAACCTGTGTTATTTCCCATATGGATTTTCTCCGTTCCAGTGTAGACAGAGGGAGTTCAAAGGTTATTGATGTCGGCCGTAACATGGGTAGAAGCTCCAGAATAAAAGAATAAATCTGAAGTGGCACCTGGCTCGAGCGAATTGATGAAACGAGCCATTCCTTTAGAAAATAAATAATAAGTTCTCTAACGTGCATGTTGATCGCTTTTGTATTAGTGGCCCTATAGCCCTTTTTATAGCCCCCTAGGGGGACGGGTCTGTCAGTGAGGATTGTGAGAAGATGCAAGCTATGACACGGGATTTCTTTCAGAACTTGTATACGTCGGAGGGCACTGCTAATATGTCAGCGGTGCTAGATCACGTCCCGTCAAAGGTCACTGACAGCATGAATACCTTCCAGTGTGCGCCATTCACAGAGAAGGAGGTAAAGGCTACTTGAAGACAAGACGGTGGGGAAAAGGACTTTGCCTACCTTACTGAGGTACTCGATTGGAGAAGAGCGCCACATCACACTATAGACAGATCCGAATCTAACATATCTGGTACTCTATTTATTATGTCTGCTTATCCGAATCTTTTGACTCTTAATAGTCTTGGTCATAGATAGGAATAAAGGCTATTTCCTTCTTAGGCACCACATTCTTAGCTTAGGAAAAGCGCTTTCTTTGGCTTGATTGCGGAGGAAAGCTTTTCTTGCTAATCTGGTGATATCGTAGTAAAGCCAAGAGGAATCGATTTAGCAGTCCATACCAGGTAGATTTAGGAGTGACCAGCAGTGAATGCCCGGTAGCAAAGGACTCGGCTTTACTTAACAAGGGTTCGCTTTCTGGGAATTCCATCATTCCCACTAGGCAATAATATGTAAACTAGGTATGGAGTATGTTTTTAACGGTGTAAGTACCCCTTCATTAAAGATCCCTTTCCCCAGTCTACCTTCAGTGGCCCCAGGCGGATAAGCCAATCTACACCTAGGATCATTGCATCACCCCTCCAACATTCTTACTTTTGACCTTCTAACTTGGCATCGCATCTCGTGTCAGTCACTATTATTGTGAACCATAGTCCACTTGACGACTTTACCCCACCGGGTTGTTTTGCCTAATTCCAGGAATAGAGTAGCATTCTCAGGCACTACCCTCAGTTGCAGCCTCAGTCCATATAAAACAGTCAATCTACCAGCAGCAGAGGCTGCAGATACATGTCCACCACCTGTTTATCTACTACCATAAGCGGGAGCAGTTGCAGGTAAAGAGTGTTGTGAGGGCTTTTATTTGCGCGTTAAGGGCTGTTTCTGTTATAGCACTAGAAATCAGTGCCGTTAGTCCCTTCTCGAACAGCAGTTTTAGCAATTGAATCAGCTGTTTCCTAATAGACTAGGCTGTTAGCAGGATTTGCAGGCGAGACAGATGAGGAGGCATAGAAGGAGGAATTCCATTATGTGCTAAAGGCTGCGGAATAAGAGCTCTTAGTCCTTTCGGCGTAGAGAACGAATCCTCTGTTGCAAGAAGAAGGGCAATGCCGATTGTAAGGTTAAGTATTACGTACGTAAAAACCAGTCAGTGACTCATTTAAGTGTTGTGCGAAAAGGTAGCCTTTTGGCAACTGCAACCATCCATAGCGAGCGACGGAAGATCAATAGGCTTCATAAGTTGATAAAAGGAGAGAGCAGCTTAAGGAGAGAAGTAGCACGCACTGGAGTGGGAGAATCCATCGAGTAATGAAGATGTTAACTTATAGTACAAGCAAGAGAACTCTTAAAAGAAAGAAATCTACTGCTCTATCATTGACAGATATCTTTTAGTCTATAGCCCTACCTAGGGGGAACTCACACTCGCTAGAAGGCAAAAGCACTTGAAACAGTAGTGAGGTAAGAAAGAAAACTACTCGCTTATTCTCAATATGCCTGATCTTCGAATTCAAAACTCCTCAGCTATACCCCTTTCTACATATGTATATATGAAAAAGACAGCAGCTATACAAAGCTTTATCTCGCCACTTGAGAACTCGTTTGCTTCTGGCTGTCTTACTGGATTTCATCTATCCTTAGCTTACTGGCCTAAGATGTATGTGCTTGGAATATTCGTAATCTCCCTCGTGGTTACGTTTTATTATCTTAGAAGGAGTTGCAACCTACAAGGCCTATAACGCCGTATCAGATCTTTCCATTGCCCTATGGTCACTTGCTTAAAAACTGAAAAGAGACAGACTAAAAAAGAGACTGAACTTCACTTAGGCTTTCTCGCAAGCTTATTAGAGCATTGAATTGACCTCTACTAAGAGTAAGATGGCTTGGATTCTACTAAATCCAAAGAATGCTGGCTAGGGTGACGCTCGTGCTTCTTTCGAGTAAGGCAAACTGAGTAAGGGGTCGTGTTATTAAGTCAATTTCTTAGCTATAAGGCTGGCCTTTCACTTTTATTAGTACCCCTTTTTCCAACCTTTTCCATTCCATATCTCACCAGTCTTCTTTCCCTGGGTTGTTCTTGAAACGCGTATTAAGAGTACTTCCCTCCACAAGTCGATCACACCAGATCAAAAAAGTAGGAAAGACCGGGCAGGCTATCAGAACTTCAAACTCATAAACGTAAACTTTTCTCTTTAATAGCTTCAGTACTCATTCATGCCTATTGGCAATAATATGTTTCATCATAAGAATACCGTGAAACCTAGACATATTAAGAAAGTCCATAACTTTGATCTTCTCCACTCTCATAGTTGCTACCACAGAATCAAGAAAGGAATCATTCATCACCATAGTACTCCTACCTTCAGTACTCCTACCTGCTCAAAAGGAATCCTCACTATACCAACAACAGCTTAGAAAGTTCTGAAATAGGAGTGCCATATAAGCAAACACTTTCATTATTTCAAGCGCATATGTCACATGTCAAGATTAAGCATTACTAACTCTTTCCATATCTGCTACCTTCAAGCGCTTTGGTCTAAGGGCTGCTTTCTCTGCCACTTTTCTCTTTATGGTATAGCCGGCCAATAAACATAGAAAGAATTGACTAATACATAAAGGTTCTGTCTACTGATTGAGATACCCGTCTCATTGGCAACACTGATCCTAGTACATTCGTAATGTTAAGGCTATAAGTATTCCACTACTACTCGAGTAACTAAACATACGCTAAACTAATGGATACATAGACTCTCCAAACTCTCATGAATAGCTCATCCCCTGCTTGGTAAGTAAGGCAAATAGCCTCGCGCGTAGAGTATAGTAAAATGTCTAACCGGCTGTAGATGATTTGACTGATACAACTATAGTGATTTTGCCTATACCATTAAAATATATAGTTTTTGTATAAAAGTAACCAGATTTCAGAATAGACAAAGGAGACTGAACCAACATAAAAAGACTTCTCGAAGGGCAGCATTCTTGCCAAACCCTGACCTCTATTTCGATCCGATAGCAACACACGAACATTTGGATGAGAGCTTCAGGTTGAATAAGGCTGTTGCACATAATAAGATTAAGTAAGGCCTTGTACCTTTACTAGTACTTGGTTTTACAAGGTCATGACCAAGCAAACCATAGTGAGAAAGTTTACAAACTCTATTGTATTTATTGAATGAACTGGAAGGTCCCTTGTAATGACGAAAGCATGACAAATGTAGCTATCCTTCCTTACTGTCCTGGTGCGTGGTGAATTCATTGGCTAATTAATGAGGACACTGACTCACAAAGGCTATAGCTAGTCTCTACGAATATCTCGATGCAAGCATTACCAATAGTTGGAGTTCGTGCTTGAATGTATTAGTGGGAGAGTGGAAGGGAGGTTAGTAGCTTGAAGAAAGGAAAGAGTCTTATCGTCTGTCTAAAAGAGTTGATGAATCACGCAGATAGGTAATGAGAAGTTTGGCGTCATATACTTGTATTCTCAATTTCTAGAATGGATAGGCATAGACTGATTGTTCATTTTGAGGGTCAGTATAGTTGCTTGCATATGTAACCAGAAAGCTTTGATGAAGCCTCAGAGGGCAAGCAGGTTTCAATCATTTGTTTTTAGCATCTCCACTAGAAAGAGTAGAGAGAAAGAAGCCTTTCGCATCTGGAAAGAGGACACCCACTACAACTTTTTATCTTAGGGGCTTGCTTCTTGTGAAGAACTAAGGCAGCTCAAATGAATGCTCGCCTACTCATGTAGCTGTCTCTTCTTATTTTATTGCTTAATATGAATTGTAAATGCTGAAAAATTCTCTCTCTATAAAGTAAAAAAAAGAAGAGTTGTCAATTCCTCATTAAAAAAAAAAAAATGAACAGTCTCACTATTCGATGAACTAGGGTGGGTCAGGGAACTCGTAGCTTATGCACGCGCACGAGGCATGAAAAAGGAGGAAAGTCATTACATAGGAAAGGAGCACACGCCATAGAGGAATTATCATGTTATGCCTGGTAAAGAAGCACACTGACTTCAGAAGAAAGAAAAGAAGTCATCCCAGGAGTGTGTGTTTTCTCATAGGAGAATCCATCCTCTAGTAAAGTTAGCAGTCAGCACATAAATGTCAGTACGTCACTCACCACCTAGCTATTGTATTGTATTAAATCCCACTCAAGTACCACTTATGAGGATAATAACTAAGTAAAGGCCGGTTAAGAAAGACTTATTCGAAGAAAGCTTTAAGAGAGTTTGTTGTCCCATGCCTTTCTGATGGTGAACCTCCTCCCCTGAAAAGCAAGGGTTACGCGGGAATGGAATAGCTCCGGCAATGATGATAGTCTTCCTATTTCTATTGCTATTTCCACTTCAAAAGATAAGTAAACTAAAGGTGCGTGTGAGGCAATCAACGAGTAGAATGAGTTGATCAAAGTCACATCAGTATTTTGAAAAAAGGAATCTATCCCATAAGAACTGCTGGCTGTAAACGCGACTTGCTCTGCTCCTCCTAAAACCCTTTTCGATAGTAAGATAGATATAGATCTAAAGGGCCTAGAAGGGCAAGCATGGACCGAATAATACACATACTCTGTCTAGATAGACGATTTCTTCTTTCATTTCAACTCAAATAAAAGCACTTTCTTTCAAGCTTATTTGCTTAAGCTGTAAAGAAAAGAGCAAAGCAATTCCAACATAAACTGACACTATAGGATCCTCTAAGCCTTTCTATAGAACCCCTAAGTAGGGAAGAAAAAGAAACTCAAAACTAGCACTACTAACACAGGCTGAAGAGGATGACCTCAAAAAGAATACAATTAAAGATGTGGCCTTCCCTCCAAGCACATATATGGATATGGAGCACTCTTTTCAACCTGCACTTTGAAAGCCAAAGCCAAGAAAGACCATATCAACGACTCTCCTAATTTTAGGATAAGTAAAAGAATTCACATCCAAGACAGAAAGAGAAGGCAATTCAAACCTAATGGCCAAACATTACGAATCCAAGACAGAAAGACTTATAGCCATAAAAAAATAACAAGAGAACGAAAACCACTCCATATTCTACTGGCCTGCCTCTCTGATCTACTATCCGCCTGCCAAGGAAGCACCACTGAAGACTGGCTTCTCCGACCTTCCACCCGATCCTGGGCGATCCCGGATCGACAAGCCGACGGTGTGTATTCCCTATATATGGATGGTAGGAACGCTTCAACTGCAGAGCCCTGAATGCGTCAGTGAGGTTCTCTCTATGAGAGAAAGAGAGGTTGCTAATCTTGGATCAGACGGCGTGTTGGTATTATTGATAAGGCTTGGATTAGCAAATTAGCACTGCTTGAGTTTTGGTATTCGAAATAGCGAAATACATAAATTATCTATCTAAAGTACGTCTCCAACTTATCTTGAGCCATCAGTCAGATTGAATGCAGCGCCCTGCCGACAGCTCCTGACCTCTGTTCCTATGGGGGAAAGAAGGTGTGGCTTTGGACACCAAACTCTTCCATGACGCCCTTCTTCTTATAGCGTAGGTAAGTGATCAATACAGACAAAAATCACACCCATTGGATCCATCCTGATATGATTGGGTGATTTGCACGTTCCCTTAAGAACAAGCACACACACTAAATCCTTAAAAGAAAGATAGATGCTCATCTTCACACTGATAGCTGAATTCAAAAGGCTAACGAAGAGATATCCTGAAAGCTTGGAGAATGAAATGCTTTACTTAGAATACTAAGACAACCAGGCACTTTACTTCAGGCTTTGATCTGCCACTTACAGAACTGTTTTGCTCTCTTTGGTGAAAGGCTCCTGCTTCTTTGCCAAGGACTATTATCGCGATGCCGGGCCAAGGAGCGGATCTCGGGATAAAGAAAGCACATGATATTTCTCAATTATGGTATCCCCACCACCTCGGAGAGATCCTTTCTTCCTATTAGTCTGAGGAGAGATCCTTTGCTTTGAACGGAAGCCCTTTTTTCGGTAATATCCCTGCTGGAAAAAGAAACAGTACTGGTTTAAGAAAACTAGAGGAGCTGGAAATAGGATTTCTGATCTGGGAATTGCTGGTTTCTGAGGGAAAGGAAACTTTAGGTTAAGAAATCAAAGCCAAGCTGGTACAAACATTTCCCATAGTGGTTATGGTTGCTAATGGTAAGAACATAATCAGTAAAGCTGTGTATCGGAGGGGGTACCTGGAAGGTGCAAGGAGTGGAATTTTAAGCTATAAGGATTCCTTTTCTTCCTTCCAAGGAAGGCGTCTCTACCATACTCGCTTTCAGGGAATTCCGTATCGTACAGTGATTTATTTTTTCTGAGCTATATTTTCATTCAGTAAGGCCAGTTCCTTCATTGAATCTTTCTAGATCAGTCCCGCACCAGTTTTTTTAGACGCCTTCGACTGTCGGGTTCTAGCTAATGGAATGCAAGCACTTTCGTTTTTGTTTCTAGCCCGGAGAGAGAGGCCTCCGCTTTTATCGCATTGAGTGGAAATTGGGGTTCACGCACGATTTTAAACCACCCTTGTTCACGGCATTCTACTTTTCTGGCAGCTTTGCTCTCTTTCTGAAAAACAGACACCTTTATACGACGATAGGAAGAGCACAATGCACGCTTTCTACGATGAATGAGCTCGAGAGTTATGGAAAACGAAAGTCTATCAATCACCTAACAAAGAAAGCAGTCATACACTTCCACTAACTTTCATGACCGGTTGGAACGAGATTTTCTGACTATGCAGATCCGGAACGAACTGTCCAACTCACAATTGAACATGATGCCCCAAATCAATCTTGGCCCAGGAGAACTAGTAGCGGAGCGAAGGAAAGACCTCACATTACGTACGCCAGAAGAAGCTTGTGAACGCGATATAAAGTGAATACCGCCCATGGCCAGGAATTCCTGAACAAGGAAGGGGCGGCCAGACATTACATACGCTAGGAAAACCTGAAATACGAGCCAGCTTCGAGCAATGAAATGAATAATTAAAATTACGCATAAAAGTCTGACTTTTTGAATTACAGCATGCGGAACGAGCCATAAGGAAAGGCGGCGGAAGGCAGTTGAATCCGCTCCTGCGATGTGAAGGTTTTGGGTTAGTTTCCCGGCGAGGAGGAAGATACCTACCCGAAAGCGAGCAAAGCAAGCTAAGAAGGTGCCAGCCTGGTTTGGCGAAGTCTGTATGTAAGCTAAGAGGTCTGCGTTTCAAATCTTTTTCATCAAATGAGCAATAGCTTATTTTAATATTCCGACTGCGCAGGAAATCCTTCATTCACAAGCTAGCTTGGAACGGCGTAAAGAGGGAACTAGTAGCTGGGTGACGTGGAAGACATGAAAGGAGCCTGCTAAAGCTTCATTCCAGGTTTGGTTCAGGAATACGACGCGACAGACAAGCGAGTTCCACGAAGTGAATGGTAAAGCGATCCAAGGCGCCAGTAAACAGAGCTTGAGTTGTGAAGTTTTTCGCATGTTCACACTGAGCTTCCTGGGAATCCATCTTCTCTACAGCTAGCTTTCCTAGTTCTAGGTTTTCTTTGCCAAGTTTCTTTGGTTTTGCTTCGTCATGTTTTGAACCATTCTTATACCACACACCCTTTACGGGATGATGTCAGTTGCAATGTCACTGAACTTTCACATAGCCGCAGTTGTCGCATCAGGATTTGACATGGAACATTTTATCTGGATTTCTCATCCCGCCGTAAGTGAAATGGTTTTTTTTCAAACTTCAATTTAGATGCAATTGTGAGAGAGTTCTTTATGCACCATGATGAAAAGAAAGGACTTTTTAGTGACCCAGTTGCTCTGCTGGGAATAAAAAGTACATGAAGTACCAAATTGCACCGGCTCCTTGAGACTAGGCCACCAGTCATATTGCAAAATCCAAGGAAGCTGGAAGTTTGCATTCTATACCAAAAATACCAAGCTTTCCTATTATTTAAAATTACTAACTTTTGAATGAAAATTCCACTCCTGGAATAACAGACTAGCTTTCACAATCAATGGAGCCGCTCTCTTTGCCCTCAACCAAGTGAGAATTTCTTATTTAATAAGCATAAAACGAGTACCCGGCAGGAAGTGATAAATTTCATCTTTTTACGGCAAATAAAATGCCTTCTCGATCATGGTCCCCAGCGGCAACTCCCCGGCATAAAAAAGAGTACGATCGGAAATTCCATTCTTTCTATTCATTATGTACGAAAATCAATCTTTCACTCAGACCTATTAGGTTTTTATGGTCTGGAAGTCAAGCGTTCGTTTGTCAAACTACTCAAAAACGTTATGGCAAACCTTGTTGGCTGATTCTTTACTTGCCTTTGAGGCTTTAGCTAGCTATATCCATCAACTGAGTCATTTTAGACTGTTGAGAAAGAGTTGGCTCACAGCAGTTCCAATGATTCAGTGGAACGCAGAGGTCGTATACCGAATGTCCCGTCAGGGCAGAAATTCCATGCTATGCTCTACAGTAGGCTACTCACCTTGGCTCATAGTTCTATACTGATAGGATTCTCATCAATCTACTACTTCAGACTTCAATAGATCGATTCCTACGTCTACTTACAATTTTTGATATTGTTTTCTATAAAGAAAGATCAAAGCCTTGGCCGCCCATTATTTGAGCATGACTTGGCTCCGTAAATCCACTGGCAAACGTTTCAGAGTAGTAGTCAACCCGATAGGAAAGCTTTTTCAAGTGATTGTGAAATCAGAAACGAGCCCCCCCTGAGAATGACCGTAGTGAATGCTTCTGGGTTTACATCGTTGGCTCCGACTTGAACGGATGAATGAAATGGGAATGATGAAAGCCTCGGGACAAGCATATCTTGCCTCACCTATATAATGGGTACTTTTCACCCGCCTCTTCGGTCTTACCCGTCGTACCATCAAGATCCAGAACAAGCAGGATAGTCAATCCACCACTTAGGAGAGTAACCTGTAGAAGAGCCCAGGATCTCATTAAATGCATTGGAAGGGGACCGGATCAGAAACTCTCAAACTGAAGGGGAAGTTCAAGAAAAAATCAATTACAATCCTTAGGTAGCAACATGAGTTTTCTAGACATTCAAGTGGCTAAATTGAACAAGCTCCTCATCACCAGAACCTTGCCCATGATCATCACAGTTGCTAATGGACAAAAGATGACTAGTGAAGGAAAATGTCTAGGGATAAAGTGGGGCAGGGGCATAACTTTGAATTCTATTTGAGAGTGATTGAACTAGAGTCCTATGACATACATGGTTTTGGGCATGGATTGGCTGAGAACCTTAAGTCCATTTACATTAGATGTGAACACTTACACCTTGAAGTGGGGGTAAAGTAAGTGAAATTGGAAGGAGTGAGGACAGAAATGTCCAGCCAGAATGAAACAGAAGAAAAGGAAGTAGGAGAAGTGAACGGAAGCAGGGGAAGGCGAAAAGGGATTACTTGCTAAAGGCTTTCAAGCCCTACGTCTTTTTTTTTTCTAAACTGCAAAGCTGGTGGCGAATGCCCTATTCAAACTACGTCAACGTCTTTGTTTGCTTTGTATGAAAAGACATACATTCTACCTAAACCGCTTGCTTGAGCTCTAGCCTAGTGTCTCAAAAAAAAGAAGAGAAAGTGTTAGCTTCGCTTGGCTTCGCTTAACTTTTAGGGCTCTGCTCTATAGGAAATCCCATAGAAAATTGACTTTAGAGCGAACGAGAGCAGACTTTCTTACAGAGGCGAGAGACGACGAGGACAGAGTAGTTTCCACAGAATCACGGGGCTCTTCCTGAGAGGAAGTCAAGCCACTAACTATGCAGAAGAAAAGTAAGCGAGCGCAGAAAAAGGGATGCTTGAAAGCAAATGAAGCCAATTCGAACCTCCGATCGATCATTCTACTATTTTTTCAACAGAAAACGATGTTCCGCATTCAAGATAATATACTACTGGTCAGACCTCGTACTCTTTTTACTTCGTTTTACTCTTTTCTTCTCTCCCCTCTTCTTTCAATCAAAGTCCTCTATTCAAACTCCGCTCTAGTAGCTCTAGCCCTAACTTCAACAACTCAATATGTGCTGTATAAGCAACTGGCCCCAAGGTATTAAATCCTCTTTTGTTCTAATCTATATAATGCAAACAACATATTAAGACAGGTTGATTGCCGGAACACCTCCTATACACCCCTACCGCCGGGTTGAGCTCCTCTTACGTATCTTTAGATCCGCATCTTCCTCAGATGTAGTTTCTATGTATTAAGAAAGGCCTATGATTTTTTCCATACTTCCCACCGGCTGTAAAGAAGCTATATCGGCTCAACATTCGGACATCTAAAAGAAGTCGTGAACTCCAGAAAGGAGGGAACTCCAGCTAAGAGACCATAGAATGGTACTGCTACTTGATGCAACTGAGACTAATAGCATAGCCAAGGCTTAGTCAATTTGTGTTTTCCATCCGTCTTCGCTGCGCGCCTTATCAACTAGGCTCCCAATCACCTGTTGATGGAAAGAAGAGGCTAGGGAGAACTTCTCAGTGACAGAGATCATACTTCTGTAGCAGATAGTCAGAAGAATGGAAATCCTCTATTGTCAGTCTCTACATTATTTCTTAGTCTCATTTGCTTCTTTTTTATAGGCTGAGTGAGTAGGTCTGTGAAATCGAAATTTGGAATGATGAAGCAGAAATAATATGGGTTGCAAAGTTTGACCAAACAAGCGAAAGACTTGTTTTATAGGTTGAGTGAGTACTGTGATTCTTTCTTCGAAGTCTGGAATTCAAGGTAAGGTGGTATTGCCCCTTGGATCACTGGGAGGAATCTCTTCTTGCTACCAGGAAAGTGGAAGGCGGCGGAAAGGCTGTGAAACCTGGCATTGTATTTCTAAGAATATGCGAGTTATCATCATGCCAATGGAAACTCTTTTATGATGACATTGAGTCCAAAATATGCCAGTCAAGTCTCAAGAGCTAGATTTTGGTTCAGACAAAGGTGTCTCAGATCGCAGGCTGGGAAGACGCATCGCTAGGCTTGGCTATTACTGAACATCTACAACATTGACTGATACGCTAGCTTGACCACCTAGAAGCCGGGTTCCCGATCCTCATCTGCGGTGATGTAGGCTTTACATTCTTCGTGTTTTGAGGGTTCAAAAAGAAGAAAGTCGAAAGAGGGGGTAACGTTTTAACGCTTGGGTGCCCTGGTTGGTTCGGAGAAAAAAGATCCCTAAGAATCACAACGTAGAAAAGGAAGCTAGTCCACGAGAAGAAATCTATCTGATATGCGTGGAGGAAATACTAATAAAAAAGGGAGGAAGATCATTCTTTAAGTCGATTCCAAATCAGTGGCTGAGCTTATTGAGAAGGGTTTTGATGAGTCAAAGCCAAACGCATCCATAGTATAGAGTATCCGCGCGAGAATGAACGGTTCGAGTCCATCCAAGGGGCAATGGTCGCTCAGAGGTTTGCATAAAGGTACGTTTCAACGAATCTTGATGTTGGCTGGGCTCTTCGTCGGAGAGGGAAGCGCTGTAGAAGAGGGTTGAGAGTCCTATAGCAAAGCAAGTTCTTTGGTTCTAGAAGAGAGGATGTGCTTTCCGCATTGAAGTTAAGGATTGAATGAATTAATTGTCCGAAACCCTACTTGTGAATGAATGTCTCCTGTCCTTTGGCATCCCAGTGAAGAAGTTTACTTACTTCCGAATGAAGCGAACTCTGAATAAGGTTTTCAGATCGACCAAAAAATATATTATTTATTGTAAGTGAACGGAGAAAAAATCCAAAGTCTTTTAAATAGGACGGACAGGCTGCTCCCTCTTGAGGTTGCAGGATCTGTAGTGACATCTTCTCCTGATGTGCAATTGGAGGCACTTGTGCTAGTTGCTGCATCTTCACCGATATCATTTATATTTCCATCTTCCTGCACTTGGTTGACAAACCCTGAAACCATAACACAGATTTCAATCTGCTCTTGGAAATCCTCGAAACCCATTCCATATCCAATCTTTGGACTACCACCCATATCTCCTACTATCGACCCACCACTGGATAAGCGAAGAAGTACTGCGAGGAGTTTTCAATTCACTAGCCGAACAAAGATCCTTCAATGCAAAGGAACAAAAGGGTATGGGATTCTCATGTCAAAGCATTCATTGATAACTACTACTTCTTTGTTTCATGTGTTGCATCCAAAAATGGTTAATTAAGTAATAGCATTTATATTACCAATTTGCTTTCAACTCTTATTGAAAAAAAGCTCCGACCTTGGCTGTTTAGCAGTACATCCATAACTCCGAGCTTGAAAGTTTAGCAGTACACCCATAAGTGAATCCGGAAGTAACGTAGTACAGGGCGTAGCTCAATCTTCTCTCGCTGGATCCCAACCTAAAAGTAGCTAAGAGTTTTCCGGGCCTAATCTAAAAGATAGCATAGAGTTGTCAGTTTAAGTAGCTCCCCTTTTCCCGAGTGCGGGAGTCAGAGCATCCATTTCATTCGTTTAGGTGGGGAAGAGGAAAAGCTAGACAAGCTTGCAATCGATCAGCTGCAAGTTCTTCGAACTTATAATAGCGGGAATCTGGTCATTGATCCAAAGCTCACAAAGAGATAACAAACCAAACAATTCATAGGAGTCCCCCACTAGTGCCGGTTTGACATCCACTCCAGCAGCGCACCAAGAGAATCAAGTCAGTGGTAGTTATATAAGTCATCTCCGACGAAACAATCATCCACTACTTCAATACTGGCTTTTCGCCCTAGGCCTCCCTCTTTGGGAGCAGTTCGTGTCGTAAGATGTCAGGTTGAGTCCGCCAACGAACGCAATCCCTAGAATCTGTTTTGATCTTATTATTTGCTTTCAATAAGAAGCGGGAGATAAGCCTTCATGACTGCAATTTCCAGCCGGGAAAGAAGATCAAGGCCACTGCTTTTGAGCCGGTACCCGCCCAAAATCATCTAGAGTGTAGTGTAGTTTGTCAACTCATCTTTTCCTGGCTTCATTTCCCATTGTCATTTCTTTTTCCAAAAACTCATTTGCTAAGTAGAATAGTTCAAATTCATGCTCTGCTAGAGCAAACACACTTCTCGGGATTGATGTCGTCTCCGTCTACTTTTTCTCTTAACTCACTCAGAGAGAGAGGCCGCCAAGGATAAAAATTATTAAAGAGAGTACCAGACAAGAGGTAGTTGTGTGGTTCTATTATTCGTTCAGTGTATTATTCGGGAATTGGTTTTTCTTATTCCTTCAGTCGGATGGTTGCAAAGTGTCTGTAAAGTAATATAAGGTGTGAGTGAATTGTTTATTTTCCTTTGTGAGGATTCCAGTGAATAGAAGGAGGAGTTCTCAATAGGAAGGGGCAGGATCTATGTTGGCGAGCAGGGTAATGTCTTAAAAATAAGTTTATAAGAGAGATGGATAATGGCATGAAAATCAATCTAAAGGCACCTCTGCATACCCCAAAAAGGAAACAACTCACTTCATGCGGAATGATAGATCCGTTTGTCTTGCTCTACCTAAGCGGGGATTGAGTACGATGATGCTCCCTACCTATGTGTACCTCATACTTTTATGGCTATAAATGGCATATAGTTAATGGAACTTTAGCTCGATCTTGATTAGTAGATTGCCAACTTCTTCTTCTGATGATAGGAATCTTCCCTTTATTAGGTGGGTATAGCATAACGAAACAAGTACGTTATTATTTACTAAGTTGGTTCCTCTGGTCGATTGCTAATGCTGAAATCACCTCGGGTTGCTAGCTATGTGACATACCAGGCTCAATCCTACGACGAATACCACCTTCAGCGCATACGACGAATACCATCCTTTCCTTAGCGGAACAAACACTCCTATCTCCAGCTAAAGCAAGATGTCCCCCGGCACACCGGGAAAAGAGGACTAAGGAGAAAGGGATGCCATACTAATAGACTGGGGCAAGCAAAGCAAGGGAAGCGTTGATGACTCTCGATTGAAAGGTTAAGAGAAGGATGCGGATGGCATGTGGAACTACCGACATCGGGTATTACTTATTGATCGAAAGTAGGGGGTTACAGCAAGCAATGATTACATACCGGGAAGGCCAGAGAGCTACCTACTCCTTACAGGGCGGCGTTTAGCCATTCCAACCCTAGAATAAATATAATAACCATATTCCATCTTCTCATCCCTTCACACTCGACTAGAGGGCGGGATTCATTCATCCAATTGATGGCACTTTACTAAGAGAAAAAAACGGGTCAGAAACCCCGTCAAATCGATTCAACTTGACAGTCATAATTAAGAATGTGAAGAGATGGGCGCCCTATTCTCTGTGGTCTGTGAAGAAGTTCTGTCAGCTATTGCCTGTGCTCTATGTTCCTGATTTCTTCCATCTGTAGTCGGAATCTTACCATTTTTCAAATGCTAGTGAACTTCACTTCTTATAATATTCAATTACCGAATGGGAACACACTTGAAACCCTTCTTTTCCTAGCATTTCAGCCCAGGCGGCTTCCCTCTATATTAATAACTTCTTTTGAGCAATCACTGATGTAGGTAGGGGCTGGTGCGAGAAGAGATTGTATTATGCCTGAAAGAGGTACACCATGTCGAAGGCAAAAAAGAGGTGCTTATCAAATAGGTGGTCCAAGCTCTACCAATCAGGGAGTCTAACTACACTGGTCTATAGGGCTTAAGCTAGGGAAGGGGGTATAGAATGGTAATTTCCATTTCTCTGGAATCCATAGAGAGAAGATCCTCCAGCAGCAGGTACAAGGCTGTTACACTTATTTCAGCTAAAATAATTAGGAATGAAGCTGATGGCTGATGCTTGCACTATTCACTTAAGGCAGGGTTGGGTTCTCAGTTAAGAAGAAGCAAACAGTTCGGTGTGATTGAAAACTACCCTTTCTTGTCCATCCATCTTGCGAAAAAAACAGAGTAAAAAAAAAGAACAAGAGCATGAGTTACGTCTGTGATTCCTGTTCGAGAAGCGGTTCCAACTTCCGCCTCAGGGTCTTGTGATAAAATTTATATAGGATTTGGCATTGCTGTCCTCCAGGGTGCCTGGCTAAGAAAAGAGAAAGGTCTCTCGCCACTCCAGTGATTTTATTAGACATCCTCTTTCCTCTACTTCCCAAGCCCGATTTCCTACCAGCATTTCTACTCAACCACAAATCCACCTAACTCTTCACCAGAGAAAGCCTGTCTTCTCGGACATCCTGTAATCAAATTGGATCAGGCAAAAAAATCTTAGATAATGAAAGAAGAGTCAGCCCTTGGGGCACGAGGTGGGTCCCCTGTATGCAGGTCGCTACTTAACTTGACAAGCAGTGTGGAAAGTGTTGCTGTGTAAAATCGAGATTGTGTGGGTGTTTAGATTTCTTATTCCACTATGTGGGTTTTAGGTTTTCCAGTTTCATTGAAGCAACTCCTTTCGCTTTCACCTGTTCAACTAAGGAGAGGAGAGGAATCAAATCAACGAGAAATACTATACTCGAAATTTCGAGTAGCGAAGGAAAAGCGTGAAACAATGTCAACTCTCAACTCTACATGTTAGAGGGAGCTAAATCAATAGGTGCTGGAGCTGCTACAATTGCTTTAGCGGGAGCTGCTGTCGGGATTGGAAACGGGATGCCTACAAAAAATCAATTGATTAGTTTTGCTAATGAATGCAATGGAGTTGCATACTGTTTGTATTTTTTCTTTTTAATCTATTTCTTTTTTCTTTCTTATTTCTTTCCCATGACGACTAGGAACGGGCAAATCAAGAATTTCATTTCGAATTCCTCCTCCTTTTTTTATTTTTTTATATTCAAATATCCTTCTTTGTTATTGTTTATAAAAGTTACCATTTTAGTTGTTATAGTCTTTTATCGTTTTTTACTCCCCCTAGTGCTACTCGTCTCCCATCTAGATTTGGGGTCCTCCTTTTTTCTTATAACTCTCCCGCCGGAGGTTCAAAACCCACAGGCTCTAGCTCATTTAGAAGGGCTAAACTTCTATCTGAGCTTTTATGACCAGGATCCGGAGTGGGTTGCGTTCATTCAGCAGGAGCTGAATCACAACACCCCTCTGGAGGACATTCCTGGCCGCCTACGCTTATTTTTAATGGAGGAAAAGATCTCGTGTTTACGACGAGATCTTTTCCAAGATTTTATCTTTCAATATAATAATAGCTCGGGGGTACTTCCCCTCGAGCCGTACATTTTAGAAGAGGCGGTTCGTTCCTATCTGGACAAAGGAATGGATAATCTTTCTATTCTCCGGGCAGCTTATCAAGATCTGCGGGAGAATGGGGAAGGATCCATCTTCTTTTTGGAGGTGGTTTCGCACAACCAGGATTACCTGGATGCACAGACCACTTCCAGGAGGTGCCATGAATTGGCGCAAAGGATCCGATGGGATGGAATCGCCCGCAGCCGTGCTCAGCTCGAAAGGGCTGAGTATGAGCATGCGCTACTATTGTTTCAATATGAAGATCTCAAAAGGGGGCGGGGGCATATTTAATCCTATTTTAGTTTCTAAGCATTCCTATTTTAGTTTAGCGGCAAGCGCCTTTATGTGACCTAACAGGACTTTTGAATTAACTCAGTGATTTTGCAGACGGAGGAGAGGAAATGAAAGCAGAAGAAGTTATCGAAACTCGGAACCACATGTTCAATCTTTTTTTAGCGGTTTCCCCAGAGATCTTTATCATTAACGCAACCTTCATTTTGCTCATTCATGGAGTTGTATTTAGTACCTCTAAGAAAGATGATTATCCACCGTTAGTTAGTAATGTGGGTTGGCTTGGATTACTTAGTGTTGCGCGCCTAGGAGGGCAGCGCGCTTGGGATGCGGAGGAGCTATTATCGCCCAGCTCCCTAACCTAATGCGGCCGGACCGCAGGGAACCTTAGCATGGGGGGACGTCCTAATCCTTTTGCCGCCGCAAGGCTGGCTAATCGTACGCAGCAGGAGCAAGGGAACTCCCCTGGTTCAGGAAGGCACATGAGTCCGAACGCTATTATGAATGTGCGACCGACACTACACTACGTAGGTACCTGTGCATGCAGGTGAGGCGTCGGTCGGTCCTAAAAACGGCGGCAGCTAGCGAGGAGTTAACGACCGGACGTGCTGCAACCTAGGGATCACCAGGCAGCTCTTTCGCTCTATAGGGATATCGGGGGGGGCATAGCACAATTCTTCTTGGAGGAGGGTTGGTTTGCCCAGGTGACTGATCCTGCCATAATATACTCCCGCCAATTCTATTGCACCGGCAACCGAAGTCGAACATACATACGACGATCTTCATGCGTGAAGGGACGGGAGGAAAGAAAGGGCGGTAGATGATAATGCGAAAGGGCGCCGCGTCTGGGCGGGCGGGCTTGATAGTAAAGCCAAAGAAAGACGCCCCAAGACAAGGTACAACTGTTGGGAAGGGGACATGATCAATAGAACCCGGCTGGATCCGGGCTGGGATAGTGGCGCCCATTCCTAACCAGTTCAGAAAAGGTTCGCTCATGCTGGAGGTACTAACCACTTAGTGATCGGTCCGCTAGTTCACGCAAATCCGAAGAAGTTATCACGGACGAGCCACATGCAGGGAAACTTGCACGTGTGGTTCTGGCCGGGCTTTCCTTCGGTATCTAATAACCTTGCTTCTGCTCGCCGCTGGCGCACCTCTCCTAACTATTGCCCATTTATTCTGGAATAATTTTTTTAGGAGGGACAATTTTACATATTTCTGCCAAATCCTTCTATTATTAAGTACGGCTGGTACCATTTCGATGTGTTTCGATTCTTTCGAAAAAGAGAGGTTTGATGCTTTTGAATTCATTGTATTAATTCCACTTCCTACTCGCAGTATGCTCTTAATGATCCCGGCTCATGATTTAATTGCCATGTATTTAGCTATTGAGCTTCAAAGTTTATGTTTTTATGTGATCGCAGCATCAAAAAGAAAGTCTGAATTTTCCACGGAAGCCGGCTCAAAATATTTGATCTTAGGTGCATTTCCCTCTGGAATATTATTGTTCGGGTGCGACCGGACTACTACCGATCAATTTTTGGAAACTTCTTTATAGACTTGTAGAGACCCTCTATGTAGTTGTAATTCTTGGGCAATCGATCTACTTTCCCCATAGCCCTAAGGCTGTGTCTCGATCTCCTACGTGCGAAAGATAAGATACGGGAGACGGGGTCATATGGTATGGGTCTTCGACCCTTGGTCTAATTCCACGACGGAGAGTCGGCGTGGCGTAAAGTGAAGATTGGGGGGAATAGAGCGAAATCCCCGTCTGGGGTATTCCGAAGGTGTAACCTAGGCAACGAAAAAGGGGCCCGATACTTCAACTAAAGGAGCGACCTGTTGGTTCACCAAACCCCGACCCAGTGTCACACGTTCTCCAGATCCGAAGGGATCCAGTGCCCAACTACCGACTCCTCCCGGAATTGCGTTATCGGAGCCGAGCCAGGAATAGCCGTTAGTGGACACCTACCACTTTTCACCGGTTAGAGAGGCCCTCTTTAATACATTAAGAAAATATGTTCACAGGGGCCAGAAAGACTCGGTCATAGGAACTTAAACCACCTACGCGCTGGTAAACGAAAACCACCTCGACCGGATCTACCGAACGAAGAAGGCCGCCCCGTCGAAAGAATTAACACGCCAAAAGGGCCACCAGCTTTCCCCAAAAAAAGGGGAGATCCGCTGCTTACTGCTCACGGAAACATCCGACCTTATCGTCAAGTCGTCTGCCTATCTTTCTGATCTCATTCGTTTTCCGATCGCATAAAAAGATCAAAAAAGAAATGTGAGAATGTAGTTACAGATGTGAAAAAAGTCAATATCTCTCTGTCTTTTCTTATTAATCTTTCATTCATTGGATGATGTGCGTTTCATCAAGTATGAACTTCTTTCTTTTTTTCTATGCAATTTAAGTACCGGATCGACATCCATTTATTTCAGTGCCCTCATCCGCGTGTATGTCTGTGTTAGATAGGCTCTGGAAGGCCTTACTTTACTAACAGGTAGGGCGCGTTACTTTTATTCTTTTTTTGCCGCTTACCCGCATGTTTAGATTATTTACTTGCCCTTTCACTTTTTCTTCGGCTGTCACCAACTTTGTTCAATGCTAGTCCCTAACCCATGAATAAGGGCTCCGCTGGCTACCGGGTTCAGAGAAGTTTGTAAGCTCTTTCTCTTTTTTTGTTTTTCGCCACCTCCTGTGTCTTTCCGTTTAAGGTCTTTAATTCGGCATTAGCTTCATTAGAGAAAGCCATGCGTGAACTACAAAGCACGGGATCCTGAACACCACGAAAGAAAGCGTACTACTTTTCAATAAGGTCCGACTTACTTTTCAGAGAGGAGAGACATGAACTTGTTTTAGGCGTAGAAAAGGCATACGGTATGAAAGATTTCTTGAAAAGAGGTAGGGACTGGTCTCGCTGCTAAGGGAGAAGGAGACCTCTGTCGGAGCAAGCTAAAGAACCCACTTTAGATCGTCGATTTCAGGTAAGGCACTCGATCAAGCCTATACATCCGGGAATTTCGCTCCAAACCAAAGACGACTTGCTTTGCTGCATTTCTTGGGCCGGGGCTTTACTTTATTTTTTTTGGCGAAAGAAAGGCCATATGATCTACTTTCTGGTGCCGGTCCCTTCACAAAGATAGCCCCTTCTTGCTCTTATTCTTATTCGGTGGAATACAATAGTTCTGAAGCTCCTTTCTTTCAAGTGAAAGTTGCCTATCTTTCTTGGTTCGGAATCCAATCCAGTTGAAAACAAACAATTGCCCGATGGAAAAGTCAGATGAAAGGCAAGGAGTGTAAACCACGTACGAGCGAGCGCAGAAAGCGAAATGTTTTGCAGCGAGTCAAGCGTAATACGATCAAAAGGAAATGGGGTCAATGCCTCAAACAGTTCCCCAGAGGGGGCCCCGGGTTGAAAGAGCGAGCTACATTCTTTCATAGAAGACAGAAAAAAAGAGGACTGATGCTTTCTTACTTCATCTTAATATAGGGATGCTTTATGTAGCTTCCAATAAATAGGAAACAAGATGACCCATGGGGCACTCAGTGACGTATCTAAACCGTCTATCCAGTACTGGCTTTTCACACTCGGGAATAGAAACTGTCGTGAAGATGAACGAAGCGAAATTACCCCCCCAAAAAGCCCTTAGACCCACCTTGGTGGGGACTGACTGCTCTCCCCTACGAAAGTAGCATCGCGATGCAGAGATCAACAACACATATTCGCATACCATGCTTATCTATTGATGTCGCAGATCAGCGGCAACTCCCATACTAAGTATGATGTCGCATATCGGTTGTCTAACTAGAAGGGTGGAACCTTTTCTTTTTAACTAGTCTTAAAGTGGATGTCGCAGCCTTGAGTTCTTTTTATTGAATTCGCGAGATTGAAAATTAGGATTGAATGAATAACCTGGAGATATATTCCTTTTCTAAAATAGTTCTTTAAGGGGCCTCTCTCTATCCTTGGCTTATTCAATAGAGCTTTCCTTCTTTTCATTATTCGATACTGCTGTGAGATACTACGAGAGCTCGTAGGCAATATGAGATAGAGCTGACTAAGAGAAAGAAGTAAGCGGATCTTGCAGCTGTTTTCATTCCTTTATTTAGGTCTTGAACCTATTAAGTAGAAGATCAAGCACTGATCTGATGGATCAAATGCTTTCACTACTCGATCAAGGGCTTCCCAAAAGGCCTATTTACTAACTTCTCTTCGTTCCGCATGAGAAAAAGTTATAAAGACAGATTTCAAAATCGTTTTTTTAGTCATGTTAGCACCACGCTTCGCTTTCCGATATCTGGTATTATGGCTTTGCGCAGACTGACCTCTACACTTGATTAGCTACTGTGCACTTCACCAGAACATGGTCTATGTCCTCCACTACCCCTTCACAAACATAAAAAAAACACTGATACAATGGGAGCAAATTCCTTGAGACAAGAAGTTCGTTCTCCGCACGGATGTCTATTCCAATAAATATTCCACCAAAAAAACGGAATGCAGGGAATGACCTTAAGCTTCCATACGCAAGAGAAATGAAGACCACCTTCCTCATTAAATGGCTGGCGGACCTCCCAGTATACTTCCTTCATCCTAATCGTCAGAGTGAACAGAAGACCCCCATGTCAAAGTATCAGAACAGATGCTTCTAGGAATTGGTACAGCTGAAATTTCTCGCACCACCTCATCATCAGGGAGAAAAGAAGCTAGACAGATTGTGCAAAGTGTCAACTGATTGGAATTCAGCGCATGGCGAAAGGTAAGGGATCCTTCCTTTCTTATGAGAATAGGGATTGTGACTCAGGAAAATACTATGGAAAGCAGGGGTAGTAAATAGAAAATGTTTAATAAGTAAGAGTAGTAAGTAGAGCAGTTAGGAGAGTAGTTGTTATTGTACGTAATCTAGCTACCGGGGATAGGTATATGATATACCGAATACAGCTCTGCCTGAGATAGGTCTTTCTTGGGGAAACGAGGAAAATGTCCTACAACTTCGTCATTGGGCTTCTCTTAGAGGGCGGACACTCTGTAGAACAGGTAATTTGATCATACCATCTGCCTTATCTTATCAAATAAGGATGATTTGGCTAACTCCCTGTTATATGTGTTTTCTTTTTCTGTGAATAGTTAGAGGCATGATATCCGTAGGGATTAGCCGTGTACCGAACCCGAAGCAAAGGAAAAAACCTCTTTCTCTTTCTCTTAGGCCCCAGATGCAGACGAATCCGAATCAAACTATAGAATGTTCTTTGCCGATGCTTTGAATCCCGGGAACCGACAGGAAGCTTTGGATGAAAGGATAGGAATAGCTCTTGCGCAAGGAATATCAATAGCGTACGCGTACTAGTCCTGGGAATAGAAAATATCTTACCCGTGAAGGGGAGGCAAAAGGGAAAGCTAGTATTTGAAAAAGGGTATAGTAGCTGGTATGAGGATGAGGATTAGAATTTCATTCCATTGGCTAGGAATCGTAGGTATTGGCGTACGTATATTCGCTCGTGTCTCGTAGGAAAGTCTATCGATGAAGGGCCTCGCCCAAGGAAAAGGATGCACTTTCGAAAGCAGGCTCGAACAGGTGAGTTGGTTGAGCAGAGAGGCAAGGTCGGATGGAATATCTGATTAGAGGTGGTGGGATACAGATAGGGCTGCGCACACAGATAGGCGAGGGTTTAATGATTTCAAGTTATATATCACATAGAGCTGCTAGTTTGTGCTTATATAGCTAGCAAGCAGGGTGAGATATGAGAGTGGAATTAGGCCAAATAAACACGTGTTTAGAGAATAATCAATGACCAGCTGCGGATGCTGGCAGGGATTTTCTATAATGGAATCGCTCGCTTCGCCTAGTTTGACTAGGAACTAATCAATGACAAGCTGCGGATGCTCTTGCATTGGTTATCTAATTGAATTCAATGACATTCGGATGCAGGTAAAACAAAACGGAGTCTGAGAAGATACAGATGAGCCACATTAGAACTAAGGAGCTAAATCATTGACTCTACACCAGCCTTGCTTATTTTCTTGTTTGTTATTCCGAATTCCTTGTCAATGTAGAGTGCACTTGCTCGCCGTCGGGTGAGGGAAGAGTGTTGATACCCTCTTTCACAGGTATATTAATAGAGAGGATTTTTCCAAAGCCCAGCTTGTCAAAGAGCTTGAGTCAGCATTGAAGAAAGCAAAAGCAAGGATGAAAAGGAAATAGCTGACCGAACACTACACTCATAAAAGAAAGATTGGTTGGGCTAGTAATGCAAGAGGAAGAAAGAGTCGTTAACGGGAATTTCCCTTGGAGCTGGATAATGCCTCGATGGTTACTAAACCATTCAAATCTACGGAAGGGAAATGCACTTTATATGTTTCGGCATAGAATGAAAACCCAGCCTCATATTCATAAGTCAGGACGGCATACTGATCACTAAGGACGATAAGACAGTGAAGTATGAAAAGCAAACTAACAAGACCCAGAGTGCCGAAAAGCAAATAAACAGGGCTTGCTTGGTGGGGAACTCCCAAAGAAGGCAAACAAAGAAAAAAGACACTATAATAGGATATGCATTCACGATGAAAGAAGCATGTTGCCCCAAGAACTTTCTTCGATCCACTAAGACAAGGAGCGAGACAGTCCGGATGAACCCACACTGGGTAGTACCCGCATTCTATTGGCAAAGTAATTCCTTATCTCTGTCCTTGGATTTCTCTTAGGAAAGAATTGAATCAAAGACATCAAGAAGAATTCTCGACGAATTCCCAAGAATAGTCTTAACTCTCTTTTAAGTCCTCTATTCTCCGTTCCTGATACCCAGCCAGGGTATCACTCACTCTCCCAACCATCCGGACAGGTATCTCAAGGTTAACATCTTATTATGCTATGCTGGTAAAACCAACGCTTTGGTAGCTATAAAGCTTGCTACCATGATGGCAGTGCCGGCTGGGGGGACAATTGATCGAAACGAATAACAACTAGTCACGATTAGGGACAAAGCTCAGCTAGTATATGTAATGTGTTCAAGGCGCATTTCCTCCAACAACTAGACTAAATAATATGGGCGGAAGGATTGACTTAAACGTTGTTGCATGAGCGGCTTCTAAATGAGTGGTTGATGATTCACTTTCAGATTATTACCCGCCTGCTATTGAAGCGGCAGTGTGACGTCCGCCCACTGCGGAATGGGCGCCACCTAACTATGATTCGGACAACCCAAATTTCTGTCCGTACCACATTAGGCCACCCCATAGAGGACTGTTGGGTCTTCAAAGACAGGGTGGAAAGATAGTACAAGGCAGGAGAAAGAACTCTGTCGAAGAATGTGTAGCAGGATCCTTAAATTTGTGTAACCTATTGATGAAGCGTGTTAACCTCCACAATGGAGGCCACCATGTATATATTGCCTTCTAGGTCGGTTACAGGTGAAGCCATCTGCTACTTGATCTCCTGAAGGAACAAACCGAATATCCAGCAACCCTTGAGACACTCGTTCACGCACAAAGTGGTAATCCACTTCTATGTGCTTAGTTCGCGCATGGAAGACTGGATTTGCTGATAAGTAGGTCGCACCAATATTGTCACACCACAAGCATGCAGCCCGCGGCTGAGCTATGCCTAGTTCCTTGAGTAAGGTTTGAACCTAAATAATTTCTGCAGTAGCATTTGCCAAGGCTTTGTATTCTGCTTCGGTACTTGATCTTGAAACAGTTGCCTGCTTCCGAGCATTCCAAGAAATCAGATTAGCTCCCAAGAATACTGCCTCCAGTGGACTTGCGATCATCTGGACATCCTGCCCAATCAGCATCTGAGAACGCACTTACTAGAGTGGAATCTGACTTGCAAATTCGAAGACCAAGTCCCAAGGATCCTTTGAGATATCTCAATATGCGCTTAACTGCTGTCCAGTGCAATGAAGTGGGAGCATGTAGATATTGGCAAACTTTATTTACCGGAAAAGCTATATCCGGTCTGGTCAATGTCAAGTACTGTAACGCACCAACAATACTTCGATACCTTGTAGAGTCCTCCGCACCTAGAGGCTCACCTTCTTTCGCCAATAATAACGCTAGAGAACGTAGTGAGCGCTAGAGTAGAGATATTCCTTTTCATCTGAGTCCTTCCTATTCCTATTCCTTTTACGAGCGCAATACTAATCGAATCCAGTCCCATGTCTCCGGTTCTGCTCCTATCCCTCTAACAAAGGCAAAGGGGCACGGTACCAATGCTAGGCTCTCCTTTTAACAAAGTTAGGATCATTCTCATATATGGGCAAAAGTAGTAAACCCGATTTCCCTTCGGAAAGTAGATGATGGCGGAAGTTAGTAGTTCTCATATAGCGGGGAAATCAATGAATAGCATTTTCACTAAGGAAGTGGGTCACCCATTGCAAAAAAGTTAGGAACACATATAGGCGAAAGTACCACTTTTTAATTCAACTATAACTGAGCGGAACCTTCCTTTTGGGGCAAGGCACGGCAACAACGGAAATTCAGGTTAACCAGGATAAAACCTAGTACTACGCCCTCCAAACAGATCGTATCCTCGGCTATTTCATTAGAAATATCAAAAGCATATTTCCCTGGCGTCAACCCCTCCGGGTGTATAAACCATTTCTTTTCCTTTGCTACTAGATACGATGCTTTTCGTGTAGGCTACGCTTTTCGCAAGTATTGTTTATTTGTTCCGAATAGAGGAGGCCTTGGGTTGAGAGGAAAGGCAGGATCTGCTGATGAAAGTGGGCCGGAGCCAGAACTAGGATAGGGATCAGATTGGGAGCAGGTTAGATGCAACCGCCGGGAATCCGACTTCGAAGTACGAGCAGGGATATTCGATAAAAGGAATTCCAATCGGAATAAAGGGTGAATTCGATTAGTTGAACAGGCAGCAGATGAAGTGATGGGAGCTAGCTCACTTCCTTCAATGAACGGATTTGCCTTGATTTGAGATTTCTAATTGAATCAAACTCTCGCCCTTTTGAGATTGAGTTACTTCCTTGCCTGGGCTAGTCGTAATCCCTTCTTCTGTACAAGATGGTTAGAGCTAACCCCAGTACTACTCCTTTGGCTGCAGAGTACCACCTCTTCCTCAACTGGATCTGGTATTCTTCCTCGAACCAGTGCTTCCTCGGAGGATGGTTCTACTTACTGTCCCCTCTACTTTAGGTTTGGAGTTCAGCTACACCTTTTGGCTTTGCATGAATGCCATTTTCCTCTGTGTCTCTTTCCTGCGGGTGCTTGGTCTTTTGCTAAACTTGTTATTTGGCTCTCTTCTTTGTCCCTAGTTCCTGTTTCATGCCTAGTTTCTATAACAGTACCTGCATCCTGCCTTTTAGCTTATCCGTGGACCAGTGCTCTTTCTTTATCGAGAGAAGGGGGGAACTTTATCACATCGAGGGTGGAGCGGTTGAAGAACCATCCATGTCGAACTCGGCTAACCCAATCCTTTCTTTTAAAATGCTTTCTTAAATTAGAAATTGCACCTAGATGCCCGACTTCGTATCCCACCCTCTCCTGCTGACCCCTTTATGCGTACCTGAAGCCAGATCGTTTTTCTCGTAGACCGCTCCTGATGTGACCCGTTAGCCCATATCTAATACTTAGTAAAGCCCATCACCAGTCTTGCATGTAAAAGGGCCTGTGGTATGTCTTTAAGGCCCAGAACACTCTGCTCTCCGAAATGAAAGCCATGTACCCTGTGCAAGCAAAAGTGGAGTGGCATGAATAGCCGAGATTGTAGCGGGATATTCATCACACACCCCAACAAGTTCAAACGATGGTTTACAAGGTGTTGAGTCACTATCTTCCTAAAACAATCCACACGAGCATGGTATGCAGACAACCAATCCATACCAGCATCAAAATATCGAAAGTCTAAAACGATAAGATCCGCCCTGATCTGCTCTCGTAATAACATAGTCCTTTAATACTTGCTTTGTAAGCAAGGAATCACCCATTGGAGTAGTTACTAAAAGACTTGCATGGAGCTAGCACAGTCTCACTCTTGTACCGTCCTGGCATAAATAAGAGCTTGTGTCTATAAACAAACTACCTGGCCTATATCTATTCTATATAGTGACGTGTTTTTCTACGTTCCTATCATTGGTAACGAAACTGACGAACTAACATACGAGTTGTTTTCACAACTAAACTTATTATATTACAACTGGCAACTGAAATAGAGAATGCATAAACAAACAGCTAGTAGGCACCTTGAAAGCGGATCAGCTAATTCACGGTGCTCTTAACTTTATGGTGCTGAGAGTATGAATTCTGTAGGTTGTAAGGATTCTTACCTAGAAAAGTCTATTCCCGTTTCTGAGGACAATGCTGATGATGGTGGAAACAATGATGATAATGGTGAAGATTCTTCTATTTTCCCTGGTAAGTGCTCCAGATGCAGTTGCTTTAGTTGACGTAGTGAGTGGAACCTAATTATCTGTTTCCTTGAATACCAGAGTTGCCTTTTGTAGATGAGAAAGCCAACAATTTTGCAAGGAGTTGATAATTGCACTTGAAGTAGTAAGTTTAAAGACAGTTGAAACTTAATGGCACCGTTTAACCAAGCACTCTTGTAGCTTCCTCCGTGTTCAGATCGGTGAGGCAAGAGACGAATTCATCGTCCTCCACGATATCAAACTCCAGACCATGAAGACAGATTAGTCCTGGCCTCTATGTGACTCTGTGTGTATGAGTGTGTGTTGTTACTATTTGTGAGATTTCTTACTCTGATTTCATTTGTTTCACTCACTTTTTCTATCTTTTTCTGCATTCTTTCCTTACACTCTTTCTCTGTAGGTTAAGCCTATTTCCCTCGATTTCTCTATTGCAATAGCTCTGTTGCCAAAGAATAGCTAAGTTGCCAAAGAAGGTCAATCCCGTTCTGCCAAGCGATAAGCTGTGCCATTCTTTCCTTCTACAGAGTAAGGAGAAGCAAGAGTTCTCCCAAATACAGTAGTGGATAACAGCAATAAGTAGTTGATAGCAAAAAACAGTTCAAGGCAGAAGTCTCTTGAGAATGCAAAAGGCCTGCAAACCTAGTTCACACGAGCTTTCACAGCGTGCCTTTATTTACGCTAAAAGCAGTCTCATCAGCAGTGAAAGTTCCTAGCCGAATAAAAAGTTTCAGAAGTCAAACCTAGCGGCCTTGCAATGATAAGTAGTCCAGTCTAAGAAGAAGTGTTGTGATAATAAAAAATACTAGCCGAAAAAGCGGTTCCATTCGAATACTCTGCTGCGAGAAAGAGGTAGATCTTATTAATCGACAATCTGAAAGTCTTTGTCATAAAGGGACATAAAGAAATAAAACAACAACTGGTCTTTGCAATACTGATGTATTCTTCTTGTTGTAGAAGTTTTATTTTTACAAGTTCATGATATGAAGAGCCTTTAGATGACCCTACTAAGAAAAGTAAAGTAGAGGAAGACTAACCAGATGAATATGCTTTTTTCACTTGGGACTAGGGCTTGCCTTCTCTTAACGGTAGAAAAAAGGAGCTCTCCTAAGCAGTAGCAAGCGCTTGATGCTATCTCCGACTTGAGTCTATAAATTCCTTATGAGCTAAGCAGCATACTTGATATGTTGGAATAGAAGGAATGAAAGATCCATCTTTGTGGGTTCGGCCCCCACGGAGCGGTGTGTATCATGGGGTTGAGTACAAAGCATGTTTCAGACCTTGGGCGGGGCGGTGACTTTATTTTAGTAGAATTTCTCAAGTAGGAATAGATCTATTCATAGTAGATCTCCATTGTTAACTCAGCTTGTGCCTGTTCGGGAGAAGTTGGGTGCCCCGGCTCATAAGAACAGAAATCTGCTATTTCTTCGTATGCTTTGGTTTTGGAACCTGCGTCAAAGGCACTGAAGGGACACTGGAAGACTAATTTGGACTCAATTTTGCCCTGATTGACCAATTTCCATAATTTATACTGATGCAAGCCCTATAAACTACTCCCACCCTTCTACAGCCGGAAAGGAAACCGCATCCAAGAGCCATTGGCTTACCACCCGGAGAGGACAAAGAAAGCTCCCACTATTCAAAAGGAAGACCGGGAAGACGAATCCAAACCAGGGCTCTGGAAAGCAAAACCGTCTCTAGAGAGAAATTGGGTCTCCATTTCACTTTATTTTCAAGGGGAATCAAAGCAAATGCTGCTCTATTATCCAACGGCCCCACCCAGATCTGCTTTCTATCTCGGTAGTCTGGTATGTGTAAGTTATACCAGCCTGACAACTAGATTGTTGGAGTTCCATTAAGTCTTCCCTGAAGCTGGTCCCTCTGTGAACTACTGAAGCTGCTCTTTCCTCCTTACCAGTGAAGTACTAAACAGAAGAGGCAGAAAGAGAGTAGCTCCTATCTGACCCTGCCGGGCTGACCCTCCCTAAAGGGCGGGAACTATTGCCACCTCAACCTCCGAACTCCGAAGAATCAGACTCAGACGGAGCTGCATTACCGGATTGCCATCCTTCCTTACTTCTGTCACTTGTCACTGGCACTGATCTTTCTCTCTTCGATGCCGTCTGCGGAAGATCGGTTGCTGTCAGTGAACTTCTTTTGAACAAAGATTTGATACTAGCTCGTTCAATCAATACTTTTATCGAATCTACCTCCTTTCCCTCCCCGCTATGCCTATTCTCTTGCGAATCCAATAATATAAGCCCTACAAAACCTATTAAATACACCGAAAGCCTTGTTCATGCCAGTCTATAAACCACATCCAAATCAGTTCTTGCGGAGAATAGCCTTTTCCTTAAAAAGACCTAACTTCACGAAGCCTTAGAATAGTTTCGGGTAGTCTTTGCCTTATTGGTAAAAGAGACCTCAAAACGGAGACCTCGAAGTCCCCGCAGAGCTGAAACCTCTCCTTGAAGAGTTCCGAGACATCGTTCCAGCTGATTCAAATACCTAACTAAGCGACCTGAATGGAAGGCTAACCAATGAATGAACTGTTCTCCCCAGCTGTTACGAACTATCAGATGGTCAAGAATTGACAGGAATGAAGGGAATTGATTTCAAGGATCAGATAAAGAGGGAATTTATGAAATAAGAGTTACGGGAACAACTAGTCGAACAGAAGCATGAGTTAAGTGGTGTTGCTAACTTCCTTACTCATTGTAGCTGCTTTGATGGGTGGATTGGACATGGAAGGATTGAAATAACAAGAGGTAATGTGAATCAGCTAAGGTTGCCTTTTTCAAGCAAGTAAACTAGTGGCTTCGCCTACCTTATTGTGTTGTAGACATCTTGAACAGTAAGTAAGGATCAACTTAGGCTTAAGCTAGAGCTGCTCCTTCTATCACATCGGATTCTAGTAAAGAGATGGGCCTTCTCGTCTGATCTCTGCATCAACAGGAATGCGGGAAAAGCTTCTTCTCGCCCCAGAGTCCCTAGCAGCCTTAAGCCCGTAAGCTACTTCCTTTAGTTGAACTGGTTGCTATATAGGTCAATTGAATCTTAGCCTGTTTCTTCTTACTCCTTTTGTTCTCATTCCCGGCCAACCGTGCCATGAAGAGTCGAGCAAGAGCAATCGCAGCTTTATCTCTTCCTTTGCAGCTCTCATTCCTGCCTTATAAAAGCTTCAATCGACAAAAGCGAGAAACGAGCGACAAGGCTACGGTCTAACTTTTTCTTCCTAGCGGAGTTCAATACGAAAATAAAGGCGCTCCGCGTTGGGAATGGCGTACGTAGTACGGGTGGTATTTCCGGTATAACTGATCAGGGTTGTTCTGAAAGCAAGTCAATTGGTGCTTTGGAAAGTGAGTGCCAGAGGCTAGTCACTGCTTGGTTTACAGAAGGGAAGGAAGAAAGAGATACCGAAGCAGATTCAGTATAGAAAAGAAGAAATTGATACCATTCATTCCAGCTTATTTGATACCCACTTAAAGTTTCTATCAAACCATGTCTTTTTCTTGTCAATCTCGTAGGAATTTCGATTGGAAGTGTGGTATTGAAGGGCGAAGCCTTTACTCTTTGACTTGTTTCTTTGAATATAACATAGTATTGACTACGCACTTCGAAAGATAATGGTGTATTCCGAGGATCAGTCCGTTTTTTATTGAATTCGCAAATTGATAGATCTGGATGATTCAAAGAATGATTCTTCCCTGGGTATTTCCCCGCTACCATTATGGAAATTGGAGCTTTTCAATTCCATTTTGGAGATTGAGAAGACCGCTCGTAACGATTTTTTTCTTTTTATGGCTGGGTGGGCAAGAAAAGGATTTGACTCTTGAAGATATCAACTCATACGCCTGCTCCATACATTAAAAAACATTTTGGGTACTTTCTATGAGAATGGATAAATAGAAATGGGTACATTCCTCTTTCTCTTTCCTGGCCAAACTACCAAAAAAAAAGAAGAGAGAGAGCTGTAAGAGCGGTAAAAGCAAGCTCGGTGGCCCGGTTCACTACAGGTTGATGTATCCTTTTGAAAGAAAAGTAAATCTCTCTAAAAAATAAGCACTTCAACAAGTCAGGGCCCTTTTTTATACAACTCCTTTTAGTAATTGATAGCTTTTTGGTATTCTCCATATATATATACTACTAGGTACGAAATAACAGGAAAGATAGAAATAGTGACTTTGGCTTCAAATAGAGAGCAGCTTAAAGGGAACTCGCACTGGAGGACAGCTCTGAAAAAATAACTGAACACTGGCTAGGAACTGGGCTGCACTAAGCCCGGCACTTTTTGGGCTTCTTCATGAATCTAGTTTTCAGGTAAGGTCAGATCATCTTATTGAATATATATCTGAAAGAAAGCAAAGGAATGAATCGTTTTTCCAATTACCTTCTCTCGAAAACCATAGATCTTCTGGTTACCATTGACTATCCGGCACTTTCGTCTGTAGAGCGAAGCAAGAAATTGCATGGAAGGGCTTGCCCTGCTAATATCAGCCTTGTTTGGAACAATAGATGCAATCCATTTCAGTGTATGTCACTGAGTTCACCATTGCAGTTGAGACGTCAGGCAATTGAGCGTTCCCTAGAGTTTGGTTCAAAGGCTAAGGACTCCCCGCCGCCTTCATAAGGGCACTAAGGCGGAGCACGGAAAATAAAATGGGGCACCCATGTTTTACCAGTCCCGGATCTCAGGGCCGTTTTGCCAACCGCCGACATGAACGAAATCGAATTTCATTGCGGGAAATTTTTATTTCATGAGGGAGGAAAAGGCGAGGCGGAGGGTGGAGAGTCGTACAATGCATTGGTGGGATGAAGGTGCTAGCTTGGCTGAGATAGGAAGTTTCGATGTGTATGTAGATTTGGTTCTAGTGCCCCCACCCTTTTCGAGATCTGTCAGGATTAGCAAGATGTTATAGTGTAAACTATAGAGAAATGGAATGAATGAAATGTATCTAAGAAGAAAGGAAGCCATGCTCCATCCTGTTTATAAAAAGAACATCACCTCCCTTTTTGGTTAGATACCGCTCCGTTAGGTACTAATGCTTCTACCTATCACCCTCCGGGTGAGTTTGAGAGCTGTGTTTTTTCCAACGTTAATAGCATTCCGCGAGAAAAGAGAAAAGTCATCTACTGATGTTGTCAGCGGAGTCCCTCGTCCATCCATGTATGAATAGCGGTATCCCCCATTTTGGACAGTGATGAGGTAGTCGACGCAATTTGCATGTGTATTTGCGTTCGGCTTTGCTACTTTCCTTCTAGACTATAAAAGAATGTCCGCGGAAGGGAATAGTCTACGTGGCCCGGGGTAGTCTTTCAATTCCTTTATCGGGTGGGAGAGTTTAGAACCTGTTAAGCCAATAGCTGCAGCTTTAGTCACACTAGCTACATCAGTTGATCATGGATTTAGCATACCACCTCAGAATAGTCTACGTGGCCCCTACTTTGATTTTACTACTTTTTTTTTCCAGTAATGCAGACAGCCCTTTTTAAAGCGCTAGGCCGGGCTTGCCCCTGACTCTCAAAAAGAGCAGGAGGCCTCAACTCATTCCATTAATGTTGTTTCATTCCCCACGCGGCTGAATCCAACTCAGTCTTTATCCTGCCTTGGAGTTCTCTCTCATAACTGAAAGGAGGTATTCGATTTATCGGATTTCGAGCTAGCTGCCCTTTTCTTGCTCCTTGCCATTAGCGCAGCCCTTTTCTTTTTCTTAGCTTTATTTGAAGCGTAGTTTTTCACCTTCAAAAGAAGGCGCCAGCGCTTTTGTAGTGACCCCGGAGGGGTCCCGGGTTGCTTTGGCGCGCCCCACCCCGTCAGT